ATAGTCCTTCACTCATTTTCTACAATTTATATTATATTACAATAAATTGTACATTACACTAAATTGTACATTACAATAAATGTTATGTTATTATTATTATAACATGTATTGTACATTTATTGCTTTAGTTAACTAGGTATTAAATGCTTCTTTAGCTGCGTACATTACTTCGACAGTAATGGTTTCAATCCCCTTTTGTCTTGCAAATTTTTCAGTATTTCTTTCCACCTTTTCTCTGGCAAAACGAGGAATTTTATTTAATTCTAGTCGACTTTCAGGATTCCAAATTAGGCCTATATCCGTAGACAATGATTTGGATATGATTTCTTTAGTATCATGACCACCAAAAATATCTAGAAGATGGTCCTCCATACCCAGAGCAAATGAGTTATAAATTAGATCGGCTATTTGATTAGTACCTTCGTAACCTAAAAAAGGTCGGTATCCTAAAGGAAAGTTTTGTATATGAACTGGTGCAGAAATAACTCCACACGGAATATCAAGACGTTTACCAATATGACGTTCCATTTGAGTACCAAATATTGCAGATGGTTCGATGTGAGCGATCATATCTCCTACCTCAGCATGATCATCTGTGATCAGTATTTCATCGCAGAAATCTTGAATTTGCTCTTTGAACCATTCCGCATCGTGTTTGCAATAAGTACCTGCACAACTGACACGAATCCCCATTTCTCGAACAAGTATCTTAGTTATTGAAGCAGCATGAGTTGTATCACCAAAAACAACTGTTTCTTTACCCGTCAAATTCTGACAATCAATAGATCTTGAAAACCAAGCAGCTTGGGAAACAAATCGAGTTTGTCCATCGATATAAGGTTCATAATCCACTCTTTTATTCGATGAACTAAGAGTCAACGTATTCACATTTTTTTGAATCTGGCGGATCCACTCCGCCATATCTACAGCTCCCATGGGAGCTATAGATATGTAAGGCATCCCATATTCTTTATTTAAATACACCGCTGTCATTAAGCCCACTTCACGATAAGGAATTAAATTGAACCAAGCTTTTGGTAAATTTTGAAGATCTTCTACAGATCCTCCTTCAGGAATTATTTGATTAATTTCGATGTCCAGATCTCGTAATAAACGTCTTAATTCACGACAATCGTGTTGATTATGAAAACCTAATGTAAAAATTCCAATTATATTGACAGAAGGCGCATCAGTTAGAAACTGATCCCATTTTTCTTGTCTATGACATCTATCTAAATAATATTGAACCACCTGTTCCAAAGTTCTATCCGCTGCTTGAATTTCATTTACTTGATAATGATCAACATCTGCAAAAATTACGTCGGAATCAGAAATTCTGGATGCTCTATTCACAAAGTTCTGTAAATCTTCTTGCAAAATACTAGAGGTACATGTAGGTGTCAATATGATAAGATCAGGATGTTCCTCCTTATCTTTCCGGAGAATATTATCCACAACTCTTTCTTGAGATCCACGTGCTAGTACATGACGATCTACTATGCTAGCAGTTGCGGCAGTAAAATCTCTTTCGCGTTCTAACATAGAACGCATTACATTAAAATAATCATCTCCTAGAGGAGCGTGCATAATTGCATGCACATTTTTGAAAGAAGTAGCTACTCGTAGGGTTCCAATATGAGCAGGACCAGCATACATCCAATAGGCTAATTTCACTTTATCTCTATCTCAATTTGATCTGTATTCCCATCCTACACCGCAAAAATATCCCGTATCTATATTTAGATATTCAAAAAATAATACTCTATTTAGATATTAAATAGATACTAATAATAGAATATTTTCGTTCCATAAGTAGAGTCTTCTTTTTTTCATACTGTTCCACCTGGGACGGAAGGATTCGAACCTTCGAAATAACAGGACCAAAACCTGTTGCCTTACCGCTTGGCTACGCCCCATTATTGTTTTATTTTAATCTTGTTTTATTTTAATCAATTAATATAAATTGACGCAATGGTTCATTTTAATCTGAATTGCATTATTATAATTCGATTCGCTATAATTCTATCGATTTTGAAGATATCTTTTAATTTAATTTCAGCCAATAAGTATGTAACTACATACTATGAGCCTGCTTAGCTCAGAGGTGAGAGCGTCGCACTTGTAATGCGATGGTCATCGGTTCGATCCCGATAGCTGGCTCGTTTTTATTCTTTTCATTTCTTACCATTAAAAACCATAGATCTATGAAATAACGAAAAGACTCTTCCTTTTCGGATCGTGGATCCGCCGGGTCTGTCGTGGCATGATTCGTTTCAACTAGAAACGAAATCAATGATTGAAACATATCTTTTTTTCTTTCTACAATATTTTCAAAATTGAAGAGAATTTGTTTCTCTATTTCTATATAAAATCATTTCAATATTCGTGTTATATTATTCCTCTTTCCAACATTATTTGTTCATTTCTTGAAATAAGGAGTTTTTTTATGTCCCGTTATCGCGGACCTCGTTTAAAAATAATAAATCGTCTCAAAAATTTACCAGGACTAAGTAAGAAAACATCCAACAGAATTAAAAAGCCTATAAAAAAAAAACATTCTAAACCTATTAAACCTTCTAAATATCCTGTCCGTCTAAAAGAAAAACAAAAATTACGTTTTCATTACGGACTTCCAGAGCGCCAATTACTTCAATATGTTCGTATTGCTAGAAGAGCCAAGGGATCAACAGGTCAGGTTCTATTACAATTACTTGAAATGCGCTTGGATAATATCCTTTTTCGATTGGGTATGGCGCTTACTATTCCTGAAGCCAGACAATTAGTCAACCATAGGCATATCCTGGTCAATGGTCGTATCGTAGATATACCAAGTTATCGTTGTAAACCCCAAGATTTAATCTCTATAAAAGAGAAACAAGGATTGATAAATAAAATTAATCAAAATATATTTATTTCTGAGCAGGATCAAATGAGGGTGCCACCTCATTTAAATTGGATAAAAAAAAAGTCACAATATAGTGCATTAGTGAATAAAATAATAGATAATAAGCGTATCGGTTTGAATATTAATGAATTATTGGTCGTAGAATACTATTCCCGTCGAGTTTAAATTGGGAATGAAAAGAAAGGATTTCTGCGCATCTGTCCCTCTGTATGTTACATTACAATGTCATTGTCAATAATGAATCATTATTTATTCAAATATTTTTTATTTTCCTTTCCTATACCGATATTTATTTTACTTTTTTTATTTTCTCTACCCCGAAATGGAAGGAGATTTTTGGAAAATGAAACCAATCCTATTGGGTTTAGATTCATGAGAAAATGATACAAAAAAGAATACGAATATACGGAAAGAGGGGGATTCGAACCCCCGGTAAACAGAAGCCTACATAGCAGTTCCAATGCTACGCCTTGAACCGCTCAGCCATCTTTCCTATACGATCTCTTTATTTGTCGACAAAATGAAAACAACAATTATCAATTTTTTAAAGTGATAACTGACTTTTGCATAAGTCAAGTATTTATGAATAAAGACAAAAGAGTATTTTACCAAACTTCTTTTCTTCTTATTTACAAGATATTTTTTTTTCATTTTTCATTAATCTAATCTTATTATTTATAAATTATTCGGGTTTTTATTGCCGATCCAATTGTGAAATGAAGTCAGATCTATTGATCCATATCATATAATATCCTATATATAATATTAAGAATAATTCTTCGGTCGATAAGAATTAATCGTACAAATTGTACACAAATTCTATCATAATGACTATATTCTATATATACATACCCAATAGATTCTATATTTTATTAATTAAGTATGCACAAACACAATCATCATTTTCTCATTTTATGTTCACCAATTTGCCGTTTACTTACTCGTTTTATCGTTGGGGTCATGAGCAAACGAGCGCGAAACTTCTTAGATTCGCATTATATAGATATAAATATTTTCTCAAATTTTTTTTATTGATTGTTCATCAATCAATTTAATAAACTCTTTCAAATATTCTCAATTTTTCTTTATTCAGTTTACATATTTGCGATCGTAAGGGAATTTATTTATTATGCTATTGTGCATTGGAAAATAATTTTGTTCATGGAATCATTTCCGTAGGGGAAATGAAAGAAATTATCAAATTTATAATTGACTATGCCTAGATCTCAGAGAAATGACAATTTTATCGACAAGACTTTCACAATTGTAGCGGATATATTATTGCAGATAATCCCAATGGCTTCAGGGGAGAAAAAGGCATTTACCTATTACAGAGATGGTGTGATTTGATTTTTTTTCTTTCTACTTTTTATCGTTTGGTAGAATGGCGGGATATTTATTAAGTTAAAACTTACGCTGAGTGAAGGTGAGTTTTAGAAATAGAACAATTCTTTCTGTCGTGTATCCTCGATTTATGCAGCCTTAGATGCTTTGATCTTCTGAGATTCTAGTATTGAGCGAAAGGTTATATCTATTACATAGATTATATCTATTACATAGATTATATATATTACATAGATTATATAATATTACATAGATTATATCTATTACATAGATTATATCTATTACATAGATGTTAATGGTCAAATCTATATGATAGGTGTGCATAGGGGAAAAAACACTATGCGTTAAAATCGACAACACAAATGCTTCGTTATAATATATGACCTTTTTATGAAGGGATAGTTAGAATGGTTGAGGCAACAAACATCCATCTCGTTTGTACTTCGGATACCGCTAGAACCATCGGAGACTGTTGAAGTGAATAATTCCCGTAAAATACAGTGCGTTAAGGACAAAGTAAATTGTTAGAGGTTATGTTGTGCTAAGTTAAAATACTTGGTTATTTAGAAGATAAAATCTTTGCAAGAAGGATAGCTAGAGATTCATTGGAAACACACTAGTTCCTGTTAATTCATAATCATAAGGAAAATCTTTTTTCTTGTCAATTGAATTGATTACTTTCCTTATTCTGTATAAAAAAGGAGGAGCCGTATGAGGTGAAATTCTCATGTACGGTTTTGAAGCGGAGATCATTTCAATTGAATGAACGACCGTAACGAATGTCAGCTCAATCCGAAGGGGAATATGCGGAAGCTTTACAAAATTATTATGAAGCCATGCGACCGGAAATTGACCCCTATGACCGAAGTTATATATTGTATAATATAGGTCTTATCCACACAAGTAATGGGGAACATACTAAGGCTTTGGAATATTATTTCCAGGCATTAGAACGAAACCCGTCTTTACCACAAGCTCTTAATAATACGGCCTTGATCTGTCATTACGTGCGGCTATCTGTACTATAGAATGAATTCGTTTAGTACGAAAAAGAAAAAAAGAGGCTTTCTACATATGCACCGTCCAAAACAACGGTTTTTTATCAGCTGTAGTCAAAAGAATATCCCTCATAGGAGCCTAAATATGAATGGGTAAATATAGCCTGGATAGTCCATGGATAAAATAAAATCAATTCAATTGATGGAGAAAGCACCATAAAGATCAATTATTGAAAGTTCGGGCTGATACGATCAAATCTGCTCATGGGCAAAAATAAGGAATCTATTTATGTAATGTAATAGAGTTGATTTACTAGTACTAGGTTATTGAGCAGCGGTGTAGCATCAGATCCTAAAGACGTGAAGTACTTTCCTGATAGAAAAGTATTATTCAAAAATTTCTATACAGAACATAGATAGTTACCTCTTAAAAAGATTTTTATCTGAATAATCTGAAGTAGATCTCTTTATAATTCTAATACTTCATCTTTTTAGGGTGGGAGAAAAGAGAAAACCTGATCATTTATCGAAAGTGAAGTTTTAAACTCATGTCATTGACCCATTCTGTTCTTTTGGTTAAGCTGAACGTATTTATCCTATTTTGGAAGTTTGGGTAAAGAACTAAAGAATAGTTAATTGAGCCGTATGAGGTAGGAAACTCTCAAGTACGGTTCTAAGGGAAGAAAACTTTTAGAAGTTGATCTATCCCGACCGAGGAGAACAGGCCATTCAACAGGGAGATCCTGAAATTGCGGAAGCGTGGTTTGATCAAGCTGCTGAATATTGGAAACAAGCTATAGCACTTGCTCCAAGCAATTATATCGAAGCACAAAATTGGTTAAAGATTACAGGACGTTTTGGAGAATGAAAATCTCCCGATTACTATACTATAGTCAAGATTATGAAATTTATCATACTATTTGAGCGAATTAGCTTCTCTTATTGCATTGTCATTCTAAAAAAAAGAGAATAATATACTCTATGGATTGTTAAAAAAATCTTTTTAATATGGGTAAATCCCGTCCAGAAATAGAATTTATGAAAGATTCATTGATATTCATCAATTCAAAGTTCTTTTGAATCATAAAAGTGATCTGTAACATATGGGTCCAGAGATATGGATAGATAAATCTGGATATGAAGATAATGATTGTATCATATCATATTGATATATCTTTTTTACAACTGGGCGGAAAAGTTTTATATCTCATACATAACGGTCCATTAAGCACCTATCAGATATGTCATAATAAATTTGAACACCTGCCTCAAATCGACTTCCGTATCATAGTCGCTTCAGTTCTAAACTGGGAAAGAGAGGGACAAGTTTAATAATCTATATATAGAATATATTTTATTTATAGAATATATTTTATTTATTTTTTTTCAAAAAATTTGGCGGGTTTTTTCTCATGTCTCGTCTGGAAAGAGGAGAACTCAATGACCATTCGTTCACCGGAAGAAGTAAAGATCATAGTGGAGAGGGATCCTGTTAAAACCTCTTTTGAAAAATGGGCTAAACCCGGTCATTTCTCAAAGACACTAGCTAAGGGACCCAATACTACCACCTGGATCTGGAACTTACATGCTGATGCTCACGATTTTGATAGCCATACCAATGATTTGGAAGAGATCTCTCGCAAAGTATTTAGTGCTCATTTTGGTCAATTAGCCATCATATTTATTTGGCTAAGTGGGATGTACTTTCACGGCGCTCGTTTCTCCAATTATGAAGCATGGCTAGGCGATCCTACTCACATTAAACCCAGTGCTCAGGTAGTTTGGCCGGTAGTAGGCCAAGAAATTTTGAATGGAGATGTGGGTGGAGGTTTTCGAGGAATACAAATAACCTCTGGGTTCTTCCAGATTTGGCGAGCATCCGGAATAACTAGTGAATTGCAACTTTACTGCACCGCAATTGGTGCATTGATCTTTGCAGCGTTAATGCTTTTTGCTGGTTGGTTCCATTATCACAAAGCTGCTCCAAAATTGGCTTGGTTCCAAGATGTAGAATCCATGTTGAACCACCATTTAGCAGGGTTACTAGGACTTGGCTCTCTATCTTGGGCAGGACACCAAATACACGTTTCTTTACCTATTAATCAACTCTTAGATGCTGGAGTGGACCCTAAAGAGATACCACTTCCTCATGAATTTATTTTAAATCGTGAGCTTTTAGCTCAACTTTATCCCAGTTTCACTGAGGGATTGACCCCATTTTTCACTCTGAATTGGTCGAAATATTCAGAATTTTTGACTTTTCGTGGAGGACTCAACCCAGTAACGGGGGGTCTGTGGCTGACCGATACTGCACACCACCATTTGGCTATTGCAGTTCTTTTTCTAATCGCTGGTCATATGTATAAAACCAATTGGGTTATTGGTCATAACCTGAAGGATATTTTGGAAGCTCATAAAGGTCCATTTACAGGGGAAGGACATAGAGGTCTTTATGAGATCTTAACTACTTCATGGCATGCTCAATTAGCTCTTAACCTAGCTATGTTAGGATCTTTAACTATTGTCGTAGCTCATCATATGTATTCTATGCCTCCCTATCCATATCTAGCGACTGACTATGGTACCCAACTATCTCTGTTCACGCACCATATGTGGATTGGTGGATTTCTCATAGTTGGCGCTGCTGCACATGCAGCTATTTTTATGGTAAGAGACTATGATCCGACTACTCAATACAACAATCTTTTAGATCGTGTTCTGAGACATCGTGATGCAATTGTATCACACCTAAACTGGGTATGTATTTTCTTAGGTTTCCATAGTTTTGGTCTATATATTCATAATGATACTATGAGTGCTTTAGGACGTCCTAAAGATATGTTTTCAGATACTGCTATCCAATTACAACCTATCTTTGCTCAATGGATACAAAACACTCATGCTTTAGCACCCAGTTTGACAGCTCCTGATGCAACAGCAAGCACCAGCTTAACCTGGGGAGGTGCTGATTTGATAGCAGTAGGTGCCAAAGTGGCTTTGTTACCTATTCCATTAGGAACTGCGGATTTTTTAGTGCACCATATTCATGCATTTACTATCCATGTGACTGTATTAATATTACTTAAAGGTGTTTTATTTGCTCGCAGTTCTCGTTTAATACCCGATAAAGCGAATCTTGGTTTTCGTTTTCCTTGCGATGGACCTGGTAGAGGAGGAACATGTCAAGTATCTGCTTGGGATCATGTCTTCCTAGGGTTATTCTGGATGTACAATGCAATTTCGGTAGTAATATTTCATTTTAGTTGGAAAATGCAGTCCGATGTTTGGGGTAGTATAAGTGATCAGGGAGTGGTAACTCATATTACAGGAGGAAACTTTGCGCAGAGTTCCGTTACAATTAACGGGTGGCTCCGTGACTTTCTATGGGCACAAGCTTCTCAAGTAATCCAATCTTACGGTTCTTCATTATCTGCATATGGTCTTTTATTCTTAGGTGCTCATTTCGTTTGGGCCTTTAGTTTAATGTTCCTATTTAGTGGCCGTGGATATTGGCAAGAACTTATTGAATCTATTGTTTGGGCTCATAATAAATTAAAAGTTGCTCCTGCTATCCAGCCAAGAGCCTTGAGTATTGTTCAAGGACGTGCTGTAGGAGTAGCTCATTACCTTCTGGGTGGAATCGCCACAACATGGGCGTTCTTCCTAGCAAGAATTATTGCAGTAGGATAATGGCTAGGAGGATAAAGCATTATGGCATCAAGATTTCCAAAGTTCAGCCAAGGCTTGGCCCAGGACCCAACTACTCGTCGTATTTGGTTTGGTATTGCTACTGCACATGACTTTGAGAGTCATGATGATATTACCGAAGAGCGCCTTTATCAAAAGATTTTTGCTTCTCACTTTGGTCAGTTAGCTATAATCTTTCTGTGGACCTCTGGTAATTTGTTCCACGTAGCTTGGCAAGGCAATTTCGAAGCATGGGTCCACGACCCCTTACATGTAAGACCTATTGCTCATGCAATTTGGGATCCTCATTTTGGTCAACCGGCCGTAGAAGCCTTTACCCGAGGAGGTGCTCCCGGTCCGGTCAATATTGCTTATTCCGGTGTTTATCAGTGGTGGTATACAATTGGTTTACGCACTAATGAAGATCTTTATACCGGAGCTCTTTTCTTGCTATTTCTTTCTGCTCTTTTTTTAACAGCGGGTTGGTTGCATCTACAACCTCAATGGAAACCAAGTGTTTCATGGTTTAAAAATGCCGAATCTCGTCTCAATCATCATTTATCAGGGCTCTTCGGAGTCAGTTCTTTGGCTTGGACGGGACATTTAGTTCATGTCGCTATTCCTGAATCAAGAGGAGAGCACATAAGGTGGGATAATTTTTTAGATGTAGTACCACATCCCCAAGGGTTGCAACCACTTTTTACAGGTCAGTGGAATCTTTATGCTCAAAATCCTGATTCCAGCAGTCATTTATTTGGTACCGCTAAAGGGGCGGGAACTGCTATTCTAACTCTTCTCGGGGGATTCCACCCACAAACTCAAAGTTTGTGGCTAACTGATATTGCACATCATCATTTAGCTATTGCATTTGTGTTTTTCATTGCTGGTCATATGTATAGAACCAACTTTGGAATTGGACACAGTATAAAAGATATTTTAGAAGCACATGTTCCCCCGGGAGGCTTATTAGGACGCGGGCATAAGGGTCTTTACAACACAATCAATAACTCTCTTCACTTTCAATTAGGTCTTGCTCTAGCTTCTTTGGGAGTTGTTACCTCTTTGGTAGCTCAACACATGTATTCTTTGCCTGCCTATGCCTTCATAGCACAAGATTTTACTACTCAAGCTGCTTTGTATACTCATCATCAATACATTGCCGGATTCATTATGACAGGGGCATTTGCTCATGGAGCTATATTTCTCATTAGAGATTATAATCCAGAACAGAATAAGGATAATGTATTGGCCAGAATGTTGGAGCATAAGGAAGCCATAATATCTCATTTGAGTTGGGTTAGTTTATTTCTAGGTTTTCATACCTTGGGACTTTATGTTCATAACGATGTTATGCTCGCTTTTGGTACTCCAGAAAAGCAAATCTTGATTGAGCCTATATTTGCTCAATGGATACAATCTGCTCATGGTAAGGCCTTATATGGCTTTGATGTGCTCTTATCTTCAGCAAATGATCCAGCATTCAATGCCGGCAAAAGCTTATGGTTACCCGGTTGGTTGAATGCTATTAACGATAATAAAAATTCACTCTTCTTAACAATTGGTCCCGGAGACTTTTTGGTTCATCATGCTATTGCTCTAGGTTTGCATACGACTACATTGATTTTAGTAAAAGGTGCTTTAGATGCGCGCGGTTCTAAGCTAATGCCTGATAAGAAAGATTTTGGTTATAGTTTTCCTTGCGATGGTCCGGGACGGGGCGGTACTTGCGATATTTCGGCCTGGGATGCTTTTTATTTAGCAGTTTTCTGGATGTTGAATACCATTGGATGGGTTACTTTCTATTGGCATTGGAAGCATATCACCTTATGGCAGGGAAATGTAGCTCAATTTAATGAGTCTTCCACTTATTTAATGGGATGGTTAAGAGATTATCTTTGGTTAAATTCTTCACAACTAATTAATGGATACAATCCTTTTGGTATGAACAGTTTATCTGTCTGGGCGTGGATGTTCTTATTTGGACATCTTGTTTGGGCTACTGGATTTATGTTTCTTATTTCTTGGCGTGGATATTGGCAAGAACTGATTGAAACTCTTGCATGGGCTCATGAACGCACACCTCTGGCTAATTTAGTTCGATGGAGGGATAAGCCGGTAGCTCTTTCCATTGTTCAAGCACGATTAGTTGGATTAGCTCATTTTTCTGTAGGCTATATATTCACCTATGCAGCTTTCTTAATCGCCTCTACATCAGGTAAATTCGGTTAATTCTTTTTCATTTTTTAGATTTTCAATCTAATCTTTATGCATAAAAAGAAGGAGCAATCCACGTAATACTTCTCCATCTCAAATTTGATCTATATTATTTATATAAAGTATATAAAGTAGCTGAATCATTATGGCAAGAAAAAGTCTCATTCAAAGAGAGAAAAAGAAACAAAGATTGGAAAGGAAATATAATTTGCTTCGCCAATCTTTGAAAAAAGAGATGAGCGAAGTCTCATCACTGGATGAAAAATTGGAAATTTATAGAAAATTACAATCTCTACCGCGTAATAGTGCACCTACACGTCTTCGCCGACGTTGTTTGAAGACTGGAAGACCCAGAGCCAATTATAGAGACTTTGAATTATCCGGATATATAATCCGTGAAATGGCTCACGCATGTTTGTTGGCTGGGGTAACAAAATCGAGTTGGTAGGGTTAAAAAAAAGGATTCTTTACTTTAAAGTTATTATTATAAAGTCCCTCCCTATATAGGGAGGGAGAATAGCATACCCAAGGGATTGCTCGATGTACCCATTTTTGGGTATTATACAATAAAGTGAATATGAAGGGATAACGCGGAGTAGAGCAGTTTGGTAGCTCGCAAGGCTCATAACCTTGAAGTCACGGGTTCAAATCCCGTCTCCGCAAAGACACAATAAATCCCATATATCTTGACCTTATGTATAAATAAGTATAAATAAGATACAAATACGACTGGACCAATACGATAACTAGTCCAGAATTCTATTCTACAGATGGGCGGGTAGCGGGAATCGAACCCGCATCTTTTCCTTGGCAAGGAAAAATTATACCATTCAACCATACCCGCATTTGACTCGTTATATGGGTAATATATATACCCATATATTACCATTCTATGGAGGTAAATTTTCCTATTTCAATAGACTGATTGATCAATTATCAATCATATTATTAAATATTATTGTTATTAACAATAACCTCTCCCTTGAGCACTTTCATTACCTGGTTTTTTTATTTATCGTAAATTCCTTTGTGAATAATTCACAATGGCCCCTAGAAAGAGGGAGGGGGGGGGAGATTTTAAACCCAAAAGATCAATATATCTTAAGATATGAAAGAATTTAGAATACCTACTAAAAAGACTGATCCAATCCATAATGATACGCCTGAAAATAGTACATTTTTTTTACTTGACCAACCATTAGGAGAGGCAAGTGTAACAGGTACACCAATCACTAGTAGAATTGAAATTGAAATTAATGCAAACACAGACGATTGGAACGCAATAGTCATGGTTGTGATCTTAAAAGCTTCCAACAGATTCAAAAGGCTATACCATTCGATCCCTATCCGGTCAATTTTTGAAAAAAAAATGCACTATGGATTTTTATTTGATCATAAATTAATCGAAATTTGATAATTTCGAGAAAGAATCAGCAAATTTTCTTTTTATCATCATGATATACATTATTATATATAGCTATTAGCCCTATAGACAGATATTATCTGTCGGGATAAAATGAGTTATGCTAATTCGGGAGAGATGGCCGAGTGGTTGATGGCTCTGGTCTTGAAAACCGGTATAGTTAAAAACTATCGAGGGTTCGAATCCCTCTCTCTCCTTTAAACCTAACCTACGAAAAACAAAAATCCTAGATAGAACTTAGTTCAGTACCAAAAAAATGCTCGGCTATATAGAGCCGAGCAACAAGTATTCAGTTGGAAGAATAATGGCAAAGGATATAACTATCCCGCCTTTTTTATTAATATCTAATAATAAATTAGATATTTATCTAGTTTTTTCTCTGGTTTAATTAAGAGGGGTCATGGAAAGAACAGGTTCAAAATCACGATCAATTCCTTTCTCAAATCCTGCTGCAGCTGCACGAGCTCTTCCTGCATGCCACAAATGACCTACGAAAAAGAAAAATCCTAGAACAAAATGAGAGGTGGCTAACCAACTTCGAGGTGAGACATAATTGACCGCATTAATCTCGGTAGCTACACCGCCCACAGAATTTAAAGAACCTAAAGGAGCATGAGTCATATATTCTGCTGAACGTCGTTCTTGCCAAGGTTGTATGTCTTTTTTCAACTTACTCAGGTCCAAACCATTAGGACCTCTTAGAGGTTCCAACCAGGGAGCACGAAGATCCCAAAAACGCATCGTTTCCCCTCCAAAAATAATTTCTCCAGTAGGAGAACGCATAAGATATTTACCTAAACCGGTGGGCCCTTGGGCAGACCCCACACTAGCTCCAAGACGTTGGTCTCTAACTAGAAAAGTAAATGCTTGCGCTTGAGAGGCCTCTGGGCCGGTAGGTCCATAGAATTCACTGGGATAAGCTGTATTGTTAAACCAAACAAAACAACAAGCAATGAAACCAAAGACAGAGAGAGCTGCTAAACTATAAGATAAGTAAGCTTCTCCGGACCATACAAACGCACGGCGAGCCCACGCAAAAGGTTTTGTTAAGATGTGCCAGATACCACCGAAGATACAAATAGAACCTAACCACACATGTCCTCCAATTAGATCTTCTAGATTGTCCACACTAACAATCCATCCCTCTCCTCCAAAAGGGGATTTGAGTAAATAACCAAATATAGTACTTGGGTTAAGCGTAAGGTTCGTAATTTTTCTTATATCTCCACCGCCGGGAGCCCAGGTATCATATATACCACCAAAATACAAAGCCTTAAACACTAGGAGAAAAGCACCAACACCTAGCAAGATTAGGTGAATACCTAAAATTGTGGTCATTTTGTTCCTATCTTTCCATACATAACCAAAAAATGGAAAAGATTCTTCTAAAGTTTCGGGTCCAATTAGTGCGTGATAAATACCACCGAAGCCTAAAACTGCAGAAGAAATTAAGTGAAGTACCCCGGATACAAAATAGGGAAAAGTGTCCACAATTTCCCCACCAGGACCGACTCCCCATCCTAGAGTAGCTAGATGGGGAAGTAAAATCAAACCTTGTTCATACATAGGTTTTTCCGGTACAAAATGAGCCACTTCAAATAGATTCATTGCTCCAGCCCAGAATACAATTAATCCGGCATGAGCCACATGAGCCCCAAGTAATTTGCCTGACAAATTAATAAGTCGAGCATTACCAGCCCACCAAGCGAAACCAGTGGTTTCTTGGTCACGACCAGCTAAAGTTAGAGTTCCATTAAAGAGCGTTTCCACGGGGTAGAACCTCCTCAGGGAATATAAGGTTTTCATGAGGCTGATCCTGAGCCGCCATCCAAGCACGAATACCTTCGTTCAAAAGAATATTTTTTGTATAAAAAGTCTCAAATTCAGGATCTTCTGCTGCACGAATCTCCTGGGAAACAAAATCATAAGCACGTAAGTTTAGAGCTAGGCCAACTACTCCAATGGCACTCATCCATAAACCGGTCACCGGCACAAATAACATGAAGAAATGTAACCAACGTTTATTGGAAAAAGCAACCCCAAAAATTTGGGACCAGAAACGGTTCGCAGTGACCATAGAATAAGTCTCTTCGGCTTGAGTTGGGTTAAAAGCACGGAATGTATTTGCACCATCACCGTCTTCAAATAAAGTATTTTCTACGGTAGCACCGTGAATAGCACATAGAAGAGCAGCACCCAATACTCCGGCAACTCCCATCATATGAAATGGATTCAAGGTCCAATTATGAAAACCTTGAAAAAAGAGGATAAATCGGAAAATAGCTGCTACGCCAAAACTAGGCGCAAAAAACCAACCAGACTGACCTAATGGATAGATCAAGAATACGGAAACAAAAACAGCAATCGGAGCAGAGAAGGCAATTGCATTATAAGGTCGTAATTGCACAGATCGAGCAAGTTCAAATTGGCGTAACATGAAGCCTATTAGACCAAAAGCACCATGAAGAGCAACGAAAGTCCATAGACCGCCTAATTGACACCAACGAGTAAAATCTCCTTGTGCTTCAGGACCCCATAATAGCAGCAAAGAATGTGCCAAACTATTAGCAGGCGTAGAAACTGCAGCAGTTAAAAAATTACAACCTTCCAAATAGGAACTGGCCAATCCATGAGTATACCACGAAGTCACAAAAGTTGTGCCCGTAAACCAGCCGCCTAGCGCAAAATAAGCACAAGGAAAAAGCAATAAACCGGACCAACCCACAAAAACAAAACGGTCTCTGCGTAGCCAGTCATCCATAATATCAAATAAAGTTTGTTCCTCTTTGGAAGACTTTCCAAGGGCTATAGTCATAGTAATCCTCCTATTTAACTATTCCAACCTTTTCCGAGCACCCTATTTGATAGAATCAAAGGGTATACACTGTTTTATATTTAAAACATTTATGGACAATTTTTCATCCATCATCCCTTTCAATAAATCGGATTTCGAAGATTCCTTATTGGCACGGATTTTATCCGGTTAAACCGAACTAATACAATATAAGTAAATGCATGATAACCCGAAGTTGTTTCTATTCCATTTTTTATCTTATCCTATAAATTCTATTTGAAATGTAATAAGTATCAACAGAATGCCAGAAAAGCAAGTTAGCTTTTATTCCTCCCTGCTCTTCGAGACTATTCACAATATCAATTCTATTGAATAAATATCAATTCTATTGAATATTAATTACGTCAGTAGTATTTAATAAATACTTTATATATCTCTATGTTTTTTACTACTCTATTAATTTTTTACTACTCTATTAAATAGGAACAACAAGAAAGATTTTTCTAGCTCGTAGAGCTAGAGAAAAGAACTCTATCCGCTCCTTTCCCTTTATTCAAAAAAAAGGGATACTATATTAGTATATTATGAAAAATGAACAGTTACTTTGTTTTCCATTTACCTTTTCTTATCTTTTTTGATATCTAAATTCCAATCTAGAATGACCAAGATAAAATGTCTTGTACATCTAATAGTAAGAATGTTTGGTACAGCATAATCGAATTATGCTTTTAAAGATAAAAGGAAAATAATTCCATCTAGAATTAAGACTTACATATCCATTTTTTCGGAAAGAAAAAAATGATTCGACATGAATATCCAATTAACAACCAAATATCAAATTATTTGAATAATTTCAATTGATTGAAAGGTTCACTTTCAAAATCTACCTCAATTTTCAATATCAGAATAACTAATATATTAATCAGTCAATGGGTTAGGTTCACTTACTTCTAATTCTTAAAAAGTAAGAATATTCTACTAATTTCAATTAGTATTATTCAATGAAAATTGAAGAAAGTGAAGTATATTATGCCTAATCTTATACTATTTCTCATCTTATTAGTAGCAAGATAAAGAAAAAAAGCTATATCTAAAAAAAATTCTATATGTTAGTTGTCCTCAATCATATTACATGTTCTATTCCGTTATAACAAAAAAAGGTATATTGCAGCTTTTTTGTTTTAATCAAATGTTCAAAATAAACACTAGGCTTTATTGCAAGTAAAAGCCCTTTATCGGGCTTGAACCGATGACTTACGCCTTACCATGGCGTTACTCTACCTCTGAGTTAAAAGGGCTTTTGGTCATTTCATTTCATAACCAATGGATAAGTCTATTACATATTCGATAGATATCAAATAATGGGGTCCATATATTAATAATATAATTGAATATAGTTATATTGTCGATCCTTACAATACAAGAAAAATATTCCATAATTAATACGAAGAAGGATTCTTTTTATTGACAAATTCCTAGGGATTTGAATATTATTGACTAATTAAGTAGGCCCCTATCGTCTAGTGGCCCAGGACATCTCTCTTTCAAGGAGGCAACGGGGATTCGATTTCCCCTAGGGGTACTAGGCTAGGAAAGGTATTATAGTACCTAATTAAGTACTATAATAACTTCCCATTTTTTCCTGGGTCGATGCCCGAGTGGCTAATGGGGACGGACTGTAAATTCGTTGGCAATATGCCTACGCTGGTTCAAATCCAGCTCGGCCCAATACCAACTTGATAGATTGAGATAGATATCAATCTATCAGGTAAAAAAAGAAATTGGTTTTTGAATCTCTTATACTCTATATAGAAAGAATCGGAACGAACAGATACTTTTGGTAGATTTGAAAGAGAAAAGTTTTACAAAATACGACCCGGCACAGTTGAATTACTATGACTAATTAGTCAATAAACTGTACCTAGTGGGATTGTAGTTCAATTGGTTAGAGTACCGCCCTGTCAAGACGGAAGTTGCGGGTTCGAGCCCCGTCAGTCCCGATTCAATAAATTGAACAATTGTTTTAGCGATCCCTACCCCAAACAAGAGCAAAAAAGGAAAAGAGAGTAGATTAGAATAGATTTGATAATTTTTTACACATTTTGTGTGTGGATTCGCCGCAATTATCAGCATAGATCTGCAATCTTTTTTTCTCCTTGAGAAATAAAAAAGGGTATCGTAGTAAGATAGATCTATGTTAGGAAGAATACCGCGTATAGATCTACGCTCTGCGGTCATCTCTCATATTTTTGTTTGCTCATAAATTATTTCAAATGTGCTAGTTCCCCGTTTTTCAGAAACGAAAATAACGTTTTTAACGATTTCTAAAAAATAGAAAAGATTCAATTCTATTTTGCTTACTATCCAAACTATTCTGCTCATTCCAGGGTCATGGTAAATTCTTAGGATAAGATAATTGGGAGCTATTCATTTTTTTTTATCTCTCGGTAAAAACGACATTACAAGATGAATTAATAGTAAATAAGAGTGATTACCGATTATCAGTAATCGTTTACTGGTGCTCCCAAATATGTACAGGTACATAATAAAGATAATGACAACCAATAGGGTCAATTTTTGACTAGACCCTTTTTGGTCTTTTTAAGACTATTTTCTTTCCGGGATCATCAAAACCCTATCTATATAGATAGGTCCTGTTCGTCTCTTGTACGATGTAATTAATATAATTACAAAAAAATTAGGACTACAGGGCAATTTACCTTCCTTCATATTTGTGTTCCGTAAAAAAGAGCAATTAAATAAATAATTTGGAACGAAATAATTACCCTTTTCAGGTCCCATCGACTTAGATTCATTGAACTTGTCCTTTTTTTTATAATATATATAGAATAATATAGAATAATATATTCTATCTATATTAGAATATAGATCTTATAATCTAATATCAGATATATCTAAGATAATATATATCTAATATATATATAATAGAAAAACGAACCTATCCAGAATTAGCAAGCAAAAGCTTTTTTTTACGAAATTCTTTTATTTCAAAATTTGAATGAATATGTTAATAGACATTAACATAAAAATATTTGATTGAGACAAACATTAACATAAAAATATTTGATTGAGACAAACATTAACATAAAAATGTTTGATTGAGACAAACATTAATCAAATTGATTTTAATTTGCATGTCTAATGTTATTTTTATTAACGATAAAATTGAATTGAGTCAACCCTTGGAACTATACTAATAAGACGGTGGGATCGATCCATTAGGGGCCGGATTACTAAATCCGAGATGAATAAGAGATAATAGTATGTTATACTAGTCCTCCATGGATTCAATCCATTTTTTTTGTAAAAAAGAGATACTCTATGAGATCAAATCTCGAGTTATTGTAAAACGAAGTGAAAATCAATCATGGAAGTAAATAACCTTGCATTTATTGCTATTCTATTGTTCATTACAGTGCCTACTGCTTTTCTAATCGTCATTTACGCACAAACGAGGCCTCAAAGCGAACTAGAGTGATTAATTATCATCTAGAATTAGTCTAGATCGTCAGTAAAAAAAAGTAATAGCGGTCAGTAGATTTTTTTTGAGAAGAAGTAGTACAAAAGAAAAATTTTTCGTTTGTACTACTTCTTCTACACAGATTTTGGATAAGTAGATCTAAATTATCATTTGTCTCGTGGGAACTAATAATAATTTCTTACATATCTCTGGAAAAAGGAACTTTATGTAGATAACACATAGGTGTTATTCTGAATAGTATTTGAAAAAATATTTTTTTTTCTATTTCAAAATTTTTTCTAATACGAATACGGTAGAAAGCATTGTTTATATATTATATAGTAATAAGTCAAATTGTAAATCGTAAAGGCATAAAATTGATATGGAAAAGACAGAGCAATAATGCTCCATATGCTTTAACAGGTATATAGTTAAGAATACTATGCTTGCAGCTTGCATAAGTTCGCTATAGAAAATTCTACTTCATATCTGATAAAGTAGAATTTTCTTTCTAACATGATCAATTTGATCATATTGATCATATCATGGATAAGTCAATATGACTAGATCATTAATGATAATCATTAATTATCTATCATCGCAAAATCATTTTTTTTGTTTTGAACAGAACGATTCAAAATAGAAGGGCTATTAGAATTCTATTAAATTCCACTTCTACCCCATACTACGAGTGAAAGAGAAAAAGTAAAAACTACCATTAGAGCAGCCCAAGCGATACCGACTATATCCATATGAATCCCTCTCTTTATAAAAAGAAAAAAAAAATAATAATATCATTATTGATTCCATTGATGATAATGGAACTATTAAGAATAGTGCAAAGTGGAAATCCTCTACCTTCCTATTCTGAAAGGATGAGTCGATAGTGGAGACTCATCAAAATTGTTTCTTGGAAACAATTACTCTCAACTACCTATCAGATCAGACATTAGATCAGACATTAACGATAAATTTGAATTTTATCTGCTATATTAGAAATAGGACCTGAAGCTACACAAGTTGTTTCCAAAAGACATGGATACAAATAGAGACTTTAGATTTGTTTACGCCTACCAAGGCGACACCCAGATTTGAACTGGGGATCGAAGATTTGCAGTCCCCTGCCTTACCACTTGGCTATGTCACCATCCCCACATCTAGTTTATCCTAAGGGAAAAGATATTTTGCTTTATCTATCGGAGATGATATGTAGGGTATTTCACGTATCCTTCTTTATCACTCGGATATGTCGTATAACCAATTTCTAGTCTCCAGGTCTAATAGGGGATTTAGACTTTTCCAATAGGATAAAAAAGGGGGATTGGTTTTCCATTATCCTATTGAAATGGAACCTATAAACATAGGTTAGGGGTTTAGAGTCCCTCTTAGTTACTCCCTCTAGTATAGAATAGGAATTTAGAGTACCCATAATTATAGTATACTAAATCCACATTTGTCTGTCAATAACTAGAGAATTGACAACTATAGAAATAGAAAGATTCCCATCATATATTATAAGAAAAGGAAATAGCTTCTTTTTCTTTTCTTTTTTTGATATAGTGAACAAAACATGTCAATTTTTTGTCGAATTTATTCATATAGATCAATGAGGAATAAATATCGAAATATACAATATACTTTATAATATAGGAGAGCAAACATTCAATGCGATTAGAAGAAAATAAAGGAATATTGACAATTCCACAATTTGGTAAAATACAACTTGAAGGATTTTTTCGTTTTATCCATCAAGGATTAATAGAAGAAATCAATAACTTTTCAAAAATTGAAAGCCCAAATAAAAAGATAAAAATTATTCTTTTTGGGAATGAATATAAATTAACAGAACCTTTCATTAAAGAGAGAGATGCTGTATATATGTCTCTTACATATAACTGTCAATTATATGTACCAGCAAGATCGATTAATAAAACTAAGAAAACTCGTGAAATACAGGACAAGATTTTATATCTGGGAGATATTCCTTTGATGAATTCTAAAGGAACTTTTGTAATAAATGGAAATTACAGAGTCGTGGTCAATCAAATAGTAAGAAGTCCCGGTATTTATTACACTTGGGAACGAAAACCGTCGGGAAACATTATCTGGATTGGCACAATAATTTCAGATTGGGGAGGAAGATTAAGATTAGAGCTCAATAAAAAAAAAAAAAAGATATGGATTCGTATAAACAAAAAAAAAAAAATATCTGTTTTACTTTTTTTATTGGCTATGGGTATAAATTTCGAAGATATTTTTAACTATAAGAATCTTGAAGCATTTTTCAAATATTCGGAGGAGTATTATAGATATAAGTACGATTGGTATGGCGGGAAGCAGAAAGCTATTTTGAAACTTTATAAAAAAATCTACATAAGTGACGAAAGTGAAGAAGAAGAAGAAGAAGAAGAAGAAGAAGAAGAAGAATTTTCCGAGTCTATATATGAAAAAGTAACAACATTTTTTCGAACGAAATGTTTATTAGGAAAGATTGGTCGACGAAATCTGAATAAAAAACTAAGTCTTGATATACCCGAGAACGAGATTTTATTATTACCGCACGATATATTGGCTGCTGTGGATTACCTTATCAAAGTGCAATTTGGAACGGGTACACCCGATGATATAGATCACCTACAAAATCGATATATTCGTTCTGTAGCAGATTTATTACAAGAGCAATTACGATTAGCTCTATATGATTTCAGAGAAGCAGTTGAAAAAACTATATTATTTGCATCAATCAATCCTAAAAAGAGAATAAATCTTATTAAATTGGAAACGTTAATTCCATTAACGGATACTTTTCAGGATTTTTTTGGTTTACATCCTTTATCACAATTTTTGGATCAAACTAATCCGTTGGCAGAAATAGTTCATAGTCGAAAAGTGAGCTCTTTGGGCCCTGGAGGATTGACAAGTCGAACGTCTACTTTTCGTACACGGGATATTCATCCTAGTCATTATGGACGTATTTGTCCGATTACGACATCCGAAGGAATAAATGTTGGGCTTATTGGATCGTTATCTATTTATGCAACGCTTGGTCATTACGGCTCTTTACAAAGTCCATTCTATAGGCTATCTAAGAGATCGAACAAAGACCATATGGTTTATCTATTACCGGGAGAAGATGAATACTATCGGATAGCTATAGGAAATTCTCTGGCATTAAATCAAGGGGTTCCAGAGGAACAATTAACTGCAGCTCGATTTCAACAAGAATTTTTATTTTTTGCATGGGACCAAATTCATTTCAGAAGTATTTTTCCTTCCCAATATTTTTCCGTTGGAGTTTGCCTTATTCCTTTTATCGAACATAATGATGCGAATCGTGCTTTAATGGGTTCTAATATGCAGCGTCAAGCACTTCCACTTGTTCAACCTGAGAAGTGTATTGTCGGAACTGGATTGGAGGGTCAAGTAGCTCTAGATTCAGGAAGTGTAGCTATAGCCAAGCAAGGGGGAAAAATAAAGTATATTGATGGTGAAAATATCATCATAACTTCATCTGTTTTTCGAGACAATATAGAAACAGAATTGATTCTATATCAACGTTCTAATAGTGATACTTGTATGCATCAAAAATCCCGAGTTCGTCAAGGGGAATATGTAAAGAAGGGACAAATTATAGCAGACAGTGCAGCTACAGCAGGGGGGGAACTTTCTTTGGGAAAAAACATCTTAGTGGCCTATATGCCATGGGAAGGATACAATTTTGAAGATGCAATACTTATTAGTGAACGTCTGGTATATGAAGACATTTTTACTTCTTTCCAGATCGTAAGATACGAAATTGGAGTTTATTTTACGAACCAGGGCCCTGAAGTAATAACTAGAGAAATACCTCATTTAAATACTTACTTACTCCGTCATCTCGACGAAAACGGCGTTGTAATGATAGGATCTTGGATAGAAACAGATGATATATTAGTAGGTAAATTAATACTGGAAGCAGAAGACGACTCACTAATAAATACTCCAGAAGGAAAATTATTACAAGTTTTATTTGATATTAAGGCACCTACTGGAAAAGAAAATTGTTTTAGAGTTCCTAAAGGTGTAAAAGGTCGAGTTATCGATGTTAAATGCTTTCAGGAGTTCGAGGAGGAGGAAGACGATTATCTCGGCGATATTGTAGAAAAAGTTCATGTATATATTTTACAAAAACGTAAAATACAAGTGGGTGATAAAGTAGCGGGAAGGCATGGTAATAAAGGTATTATTTCAAAAATTTTGACCAGGCAAGATATGCCTTATTTACAAAATGGAACACCAGTGGACATGGTATTAAATCCATTAGGGGTACCTTCACGAATGAATGTAGGACAGATCTTTGAATGTTTGCTTGGTTTAGCAGGGAAACTAATGAACAAACATTATAGACTGGCACCTTTTGACGAAAGGTACGAGCGAGAAGCTTCTAGAAAACTAGTGTTTTCTGAGCTTTATAAAGCTAGCGAGCAAACAGCTAATCCATGGGTATTTGAACCTGATCATCCTGGAAAACATAGATTAATTGATGGAAGAACAGGAAATGTTTTTGAACAACCTGTTACAATAGGAATAGCTTATATATCGAAATTGTGCCATCAAGTTGATGACAAAATTCATGCACGTTCCCGTGGACCTTATGCGCTAGTTACACAACAACCTCTAAAAGGAAAATCCTCCAGAGGAGGGCAACGAGTAGGAGAAATGGAAGTTTGGGCTCTAGAAGGTTTTGGTGTTGCTTATATTTTACACGAGATACTTACTTTAAAATCTGATCATATGGACACTCGTGAAAAAATATTTGGTGCCATTTTCAACGGAGAACCAATGCCTAAACCTAGCACTTTTACAGAATCTTTCCGATTGCTCAGTCGAGAACTACGATCTTTAGCTCTAGAATTGAATCATACTATTCTATCTGAGATAGACTTTCAGATAGATAAGAAGGAAGTTTGATCAAAATGAATCAAAATTTATTTTTTATGAGTGACCAGAATAAATACGAACAACTTCAAATTGGATTAGTTTCTCCCGAGCAGATTCTCGCTTGGTCTGAAAGAATATTACCTAATGGAGAAAGAGTGGGACAAGTGACTGCAGAACAGACTTTAGATTATAGAACTTATGAACCAATAAGAGATGGATTATTTTGTGAAAGAATATTTGGACCTAAGAAAAGGGGAGTTTGTGCTTGTGTAAAACCTACAATGATGGAAAATGAGAACGAGATGGAAAATGAGAAGGAAAATGAGAAGGAAAACTACGACTCCAATTTTTGTACTCAATGTGGAGTTGAACTTATTATTGATCCTCGAATTCGAAGATATCGAATGGGATACATTAAACTGGCATGTCCAGTTGTTCATATTTGGTATTTCAAACGACGTCCCAGTTATATCGCGAATCTATTAGATAAAACTCGTAAAGAATTAGAAGACCCAGTATACTGCGATGTGTGACTTGATCACAAGCTCCGATTATACAGATCCGTAGGAACTGTCATCCTATTAAATCTAATTAGGATGCCCTTAGCTCTGACACGCCCCTCGGCAAGAGGGGCATGAAGCTCAGAATTAGAACCATGTTGATAAAGAGGAATGAATCTAGGGTTAATATCTTGTATATTATTAAATTCAATTGCTAATTGGACTTCGTAAAAATACTTCTTTTATTAGAAACAAAATGGAATCAAAAATCTGTTTAATTTTTCTTTTTTTTTCTAGACCAAAAAGAAGATATGGTTATAGGAGTCTATTCATCGCACATATGCTTCAAATAGTATTTGTAACCATCGAAGTAAAACAGAAACCTACAGGATCAATTAATAAAGAGATACAGACAAGTAAATCCCTTATGAATTTCAAAAAAAAATTGAAGGTCTTTCACAAAGAAATGTATCGTTCAAAAGGGAGGAGACTGCTCACTAATTCCATATTTATGTCATAATATGAATTGTAAACTAATAATCGAATTCACTTGGAACTTGAGCAAAGAGTAACTATTTAGTTTTATCACTTGGGAAGGAAAACCGTCGGGAAACATTATCAGAGAGTAAAAAACATTTTTTGCATAATGATACAATGATACATAGCATAATGATACATAATCACTTTCCATTTTGGTATAGTTACTTGAGCCGGATGAAAGGAAACTTTCATGTCCGATTCTGAGGGGGGGGATTGGAAAAACCTATCCAAATGTTTGTATTACTAGGCCCACAGCTAACAAGCCATCTTTATTGCGATTTCACGGAAAACTTCGTAAATATGAGCATAAATCTTGGGCAAAAGATATTGCTTTTTATCTCTCTTGGGATTTTGCTCTATTTCAAGAGCGAGAAATTGCCACTGGAGGAAAAGCTATCAGAGAAAAATTAGCTGGTCTAAATCTGCAAATGCTTATAGATCATTCATATATAGAATGGAAGGAAATAGATAGGAAAATATCTATATTATTCTCGGAGGAGGCAGAAACAGTCTTTTTGAATAAAGACTGTCTTTACAAAGAACTATATCATAAAATGAAGAAAAAACTTTTTTCACTTCGAATAAGAAAGGATCGTTTGGTTAGACGGATGAAATTTGCTCAATATTTTCTTCAAACAAATGTAGAACCACAATGGATGGTTCTATGCCTATTACCAGTTCTTCCTCCCGATCTGAGGCCAATGTATCAATTAAATGAAGGTGGATTGATTACTTCAGATCTCAATGAACTTTATCTAAAAGTTATCCGTCGAAATAATCATCTTTTAGAATCCATAGAAGAGACTCGTGCATTTCAAATACCAAATTTATTGTTTGATCAAAAAAGATTAGTCCAAAAAGCCGTAGATGCACTTCTTGATAACAGTATAGGCGCACAACCGGTGAAAGATAGTAAGGATAGACCTTATAAATCGTTCTCAGATTTACTCCAAGGTAAAGAAGGAAGATTTCGTGAAAGTTTACTTGGAAAACGGGTCGATTATTCAGGTCGTTCTGTTATTGTGGTAGGTCCTCATCTCTCATTGTATCAATGTGGATTGCCCCGAGAAATCGCAATAGAACTTTTTCAAGCATTTTTAATTCGTGATCTAGTTGAACGACAGATTGCTCCCAATCTAAGAACTGCTAAATTTTTAATTCGAGATAGGAAACCTATTATATGGAACGTACTTAAACAGATTATCAAAAGACATCCTATATTGTTAAATCGAGCACCTACCTTACACAGATTAGGAATACAAGCATTTCTACCTGTTTTAATAGAAGAACGTGCCATTGGGTTACACCCATTGGTTTGTGCAGGATTTAATGCGGACTTTGACGGAGATCAGATGGCTGTCCACGTACCTTTATCTATGGAAGCTCAAGTAGAAGCTCGTTTACTTATGTTTTCTCATCTCAATCTTATCTCTCCAACTATAGGAGATCCTATTTGTGTACCGACTCAAGATATGCTTCTAGGACTTTATAGATCAACTCTTCAAAAAAACCAGGGTATTTATGAAAATAGGTACCACCCGAATAACTCAAAAAAGAAGATCATCTCACCTTCGTTTTATAGCTATGATGATGCGCTTAAAGCTTATGAACAAAAACAAATTGATTTAGACAGTCCTTTATGGCTCCGATGGAGGAGAGATATAGATACCTCTATTATTAATTCAGTAAATCGAGAACTTCCTATCGAAGTTCAATATGAATCTTTAGGTACCTTCTACGAAATCTATGATCATTTTCGAATAAGAAAAGGTAGAGTGGGGGAAATACTTAATAAATACATTCGAACAACCGTTGGTCGTATTCGTTTTAATCGAGAAATAGAAGAAGCTATAAAAGGCTTGTGGACTTATGATATCCGACAAGAACTGTCACTATTCAGAATTTAATGTTATTAATCGATCCTTTCATTCATGCAGAGATGAAGATTAAGGAAGCCTTCGAGCTTAAACGATGATTCCTGCTCCCCAAAATGGGGAGATTTTTTCTTTTTTGAAAATGGAAATATTTTATTCTTATGACACAACCTAAATTCAAAGTGCCCTTTCCTTTTGAAGTGCCCTTTTTTAATAAAGGAATGGATAAATTTGTTATGAAGCACCTTATTAGAAGATTCGTAAATCAATTTGGAATGACATATACATCACATATATTAGATCAACTGAAGATTTTAGGTTTCCAGCAAGCTACCGATGCAGCTATTTCATTAGGAATTGATGATCTTTTAACAACACCAGCTAAACTATGGCTTATCCAAGATGCGCAGCAACAAGGGTTTGCTTCGGAAAAACATCATGATTATGGAAATGTACATGCAGTGGAAAAATTACGTCAATTGATTGAGATATGGCATGCTACCAGTGAATATTTGAAACGCGAAATGAATCCGAATTTTCAGATGACTGATCCTCTTAATCCAGTACATATGATGTCCTTTTCAGGAGCTAGAGGAAGTATATCTCAGGTTCACCAATTAGTAGGTATGAGAGGATTAATGTCAGATCCTCAAGGAAAAATTGTTGATCTACCCATTCAAGGAAATTTACGTGAAGGACTTTCTTTAACAGAATATATTATTTCATGTTACGGTGCTCGTAAAGGAGTTGTTGATACTTCTATACGAACAGCAGATGCTGGATATCTCACACGTAGACTTGTTGAAGTAGTACAACACCTCGTTGTACGTAAAGTAGATTGTGGTACTATCCAAGGTCTTTTTGTAAATCTTATTCAAGATCAAGAAACAATCAAAAATACATTTGTTCTACAAACACTAATTGGTCGTGTATTAGCAGACGATGTATATATAAACGGAAGATGTATTGCCACGCGCAATGAAGATATTGGGATTAAACTTGCCAATATCTTATATTATTTCCAAATACAACCAATATATATACGAACCCCTTTTACTTGCAAAAGTATATCTTGGATTTGTCAATTATGTTATGGTCGGAATACTACTCATAGTAACTTAATCGAATTAGGAGAAGCAGTCGGCATTATTGCAGGCCAATCAATTGGAGAGCCGGGAACTCAACTAACATTAAGGACTTTTCATACTGGTGGGGTATTTACGGGTGATATTGCAGAACATATACGAGCCCCGTTCACCGGAAAAATTGAATTTAATGAAAATTTAGTTTCTCCTACCCGCACCCGTCATGGGCACCCTGCTTATATATGTCATAATAGTTTAGACGTGACTATCGATAATCAATATGAAGTACAAAACTTAACGATTCCGCCAGAAAGCTTGCTATTCATTCAGAATAATCAACTCGTGGAATCGGAACAAGTAATTGCCGAGATTCGTGCCAAAACCCCCCCCTTTAAAGAAAAAGTCAAGAAATATATATATTCTGGCCTGACAGGAGAAGTGCACTGGAATATCCCTATGTGGTCTAAAAAAATAAACAAGACAACTCATTTATGGGTATTATCGGGAGGTATATATGAATCCGCTTTTTATAAAGATCAAGATCAAGTGAATATTCCAGAACTTCTTCTTCACAAACATAAATCACTTTCGAATTGTTCAGTGGATCAAGTGAAACACGAATCAGTTAACTCAAACTGTTTTGAAAAAGGGAAAAAAATCTTGAATTATCTCGAAACTGATCGAACCATACCTAATGAACATCAAGACTCTATCGATTGCACCATTCTTTTTGAAAATACCAACAAAAAAAACGAACTCATTGTACCGTTATGGTGTGATAAACAATGGAGGAAGCGAAGAATCCCTTGTCCTTATTTAATTCTTAGAATGTCCAGAGAAGGTATTCTCTATAAAAATGACAACATTTTTGCTTTTTTGAATGACCCTAGTTCAAAAATGATAAAATATGGGAGTATTCTCGGGGGTTATTCGATTGAAAAAGAAAGGAATTTTCTTGAAAATCAATTAGACGTAGGGCCCAAATTCAAAATAAAAAAGGCTTATGCTTCTCTTATTTCAGTAAGAACAAATAAGATCATTATAAATATGATTCAAATTAGCTTGCTAAAATACCCTTTTTTCAATATGGCAAGTTCTCCATTTTTGTTTCCTAACAAATTAGGTCACACTAATTCTTTTTTTTTGAATGATCAAAGTAAATTACTTAGTAAGGGAACTATTCGTTCAGTACCTAATGAGAATAAAAAAGATCAATCTTTTATGATTCTTTCTCCTTCTGATTTTTTGCAAATCGTTTTGTTTAATGATTTAAAATGCTTAAATACAGTAAAAAAGTCGGATGCAAATAAAAAAATTGCATTGTCAGGTCTCCTGGGTCATTTACATAGTATTGCTAATCGTTTTCCATACTCTCATTTGATGACTTATAAAAAAGTATTACAAAATGAACGTTCAATTTCTAACAATGACTCGAATACTTTCCAAGTAGCTAAATGCTATTTTATGGACGAAAAAAGGGGATTTTATAAATTTGATTCATGCAGGAATATTATTTTCAATTTATTCAATTTGAATTTGTACTTTTCCCTATCCAATTTTGTTAAAAAAACATTTCCAGTAGTCAGCCTTGGACAATTTTTTTGCGAAAGTCTATGGATATCCGAAGATAAACAACTCCAAGGATCTGGTCTAATTGTAGTTGTTCGTGAGGAATCTTTCATCATTAGATTAGGTAAACCCTATTTGGGTATTCGAGGAGCAACTCATAATAGTTATTATGGGGAAATTTTTTACGAAGGAGATACATTAATCACTATGTCATACGAAAGATTAAAATCCGATGATATAATTCAAGGTCTTCCTAAAGTTGAACAATTGTCAGAAGCCCGCTCGAATACTTTAATAGCGAAAAATCGAAAAAAAAATTTTCAAGAATTGAACAGACACCTGGCAATATTTTTTGGAAACTTTTGGGGGTCATTCACCAGTGTTAGAATAACTATGGAGGATAGTCAGAATCAGTTGGTCAATGAAATTCAAAAGATTTATCGATCCCAGGGGGTACAAATTTATGATAAACATATAGAAATTATTGTGCGCCAAATTACATCGAAAGTTTTAGTTGTAGATGTCGAAAAGTCCGAAAATCAAAATTTTGAAAATGGACTAGAAAATGGACTAAATAGTGTTTTTTTACCCGGAGAACTCATTGGATTATCACGAGTACAAAGAATGGATCGTGCTCTAGAAAAAAAAATAAAATATCGAACCATTTTATTGGGAATGACAAACGCATCTCTGAATACTCAAAGTTTTCTATCGGAAGCTAGTTTTCAGGAAACTGCTCGGGTCTTAGCTAAATCTGCTCTTCAAGGTCGCATTGATTGGTTGAAGGGCTTGAAGGAAAATGTTATTCTCGGGGGAATGATACCTGTTGGTACTGGATTCAACCCTTTGGAAAAAGGGAGTAAAATGGATCCGAGAATGAGGAACAAAAGTATATTTATCAATAAAGTGAAAGATTTTTTCTTTGATTATCAATATAAAGTCTCTGTTTTATTGCAAAAACAAAAAAAAAAAGTTATAAAAAAAAGAGTAAAAAAAAGAGTAAAAAAAAGAGTAAAAAAAAGAGTAAAAAAAAGAGTAAAAATAAAAACGAGCAGTAAAAAAGTAATTTTTCTCAATAGAGAAATCTAACAATTTATTGATAAACAATAAATAAAAAATCAAATGAATACTTGTACCAAGTACGCTACGGCAAGCAATCTAACCCATTCCATTGGAATGTAGATATTCCAGTTCATATTAAAAAGCAGAAAAATAAAATGACGAAAAAAAATTGGAACATCAATTTGAAAGAGATGGTAAAAGTAGGAGTTCATTTTGGTCATGAGACCAGAAAATGGAATCCTAAAATGGCACCTTACATTTTTAAAGAACGTAAAGATAGTCATATTATAAATTTGACTTATACCGCTCGTTTTTTATCAGAAGCCTGTGATTTTGTGTTTGATGGAGCAAAAAGAGGAAAACAATTTATGATAGTTGGTACAAAACATCAAACAGCTGATGCAGCTAAATTAGCTGCTTTAGCAGCTCGATGTCATTATGTAAATAAAAAATGGTTCGCGGGTATGTTAACTAATTGGTTTACTACAGAAGTAAGACTTGAAAAATTCAAAAATTTAATGAAACAAAAAAATACGGGAGGATTTGATAAATTTACGAAGAAAGAAGCAGCAATACTCAACAGAGAATTGAACAAATTGCAGGAAGATCTAGGAGGTATTAGATACATGAAAAAATTGCCCGATATTGTAATAATTCTCGATCAAAAAGGAGAATATACTGCTATTCGGGAATGTAGAACTTTGGGTATTCCGACAATTTGCTTAGTTGATACAGATTGTGACCCAGATCTCGTGGATATCCCAATCCCAGCCAATGATGATAGTAGAGGACCAATCCGACTGATCCTAAATAAATTAATTTTAGCAATTCGCACGGGTAAAGCATTGTAATTCTATAAAAAGTGAATAAAAAAAAGAGAAGCTAAAACTAAGTTGGCTACTATTCCCAAATCTTATAGAATAGATTAAGATAAAATATTTGTATAGAAATAAAGAAATCTTTTTAATCAATCATAATAATCATTCCATTAGTTTATTTCGCAGCCTGACTAATGATAGTGAAATAATTGAGGAATCGGTCATTGAACCAAAATAATTTCTTTTTGAAATTCATCTTTATATATAAAGGGTAATATGGATATTGTACAATTTCCTATTAACACGCTGAATTTTTTCTATGAGATATCCGGTGTGGAAGTAGGTCAGCATTTTTATTGGCAAATAGGGGGGTTCCAAGTTCATGCACAGGTACTTATAACTTCCTGGATTGTAATTGCTGTCTTATTAAGTTCAGCTACTCTAGCTGTTCGAGACCCACAAATCGTTCCGAACGGAGCTCAAAATTTTGTGGAATATGTTCTCGAATTTGTTCGGGACTTGGCTAGAACTCAGATTGGCGAAGAAGAATATGGTCCCTGGGTTTCTTTTATAGGGACCATGTTTCTATTTATCTTTGTTTCTAACTGGGCAGGTGCTCTTTTTCCCTGGGGAATTTTTCAATTACCTCATGGGGAATTAGCCGCACCTACAAATGATATTAATACTACAGTAGCTCTAGCTTTGCTCACATCAGTAGCTTATTTTTATGCAGGTCTTACAAAGAGGGGTTTAGGTTATTTTGGTAAATATATCCAACCAACCCCAATACTTTTACCAATTAACATATTAGAAGATTTTACGAAACCTCTATCACTTAGTTTTCGACTTTTTGGAAATATATTAGCTGACGAATTGGTAGTTGCCGTTCTTGTTTCCTTAGTACCTTTAGTGGTACCTATACCTGTAATGTTCCTAGGATTATTTACAAGTGGCATTCAAGCTCTAATCTTTGCAACTCTAGCCGCAGCTTATATAGGCGAATCCATGGAGGGTCATCATTAATTGAATTAATTCTTTTAATTCATAATAAAAAGATATGTATAAAACGTGAAATGTTCTTTCCATTTTGATTCTCCCTTATATAGTAATAAATGAAAATACTTAATATACTAAGATCTTAGTAGAAAGATTCAGGATCACTAATCCCGTCGATAAAATCGATAGATAGAATAGATCATATTTGTAGATTCATATCTATATAATAAGATGAATAGGTTGTATTAATGGGAATTAGTTTAGTAAACTATATATGTATCCCGGTTTGGAACAATGACTCGAAGGGATACATACATTATATGTACATAGTTTATATGTATAGTCTATATAGATTATATATAATATAATCTATATAGACTATATATATAATTACTAATAATATATATATGTAATTAATTATTAATAATTGTAATTATTATTAATTGTAATTAATTATTATTAATTAATAATTATTAATTTAGAGACAGAATATTTTTTTTTTTAATGAAAAAAATCTGTCTCTATTTCATTTAAAAAAGAGAATATCAGGGTAGAGGATTTACCTATTTTTGTAATACCATTTCGTCGGATCGGAGTTTAGTTGTTTTCAAAGAAAACAAATTGTTCTCTAATTGAACGTGAACAATCAAATCAATAGATAAAACTATCATATTATCCACCATTTTATTAATCTAAGAGGAGATTACCATGAATCCTTTGATTTCTGCTGCTTCCGTTATTGCTGCTGGATTATCCGTAGGCCTTGCTTCTATTGGACCTGGCATTGGTCAAGGCACTGCTGCGGGACAAGCTGTTGAAGGTATTGCGAGACAACCGGAGGCGGAGGGTAAAATACGAGGTACCTTACTGCTAAGTTTAGCTTTTATGGAAGCTTTAACTATTTATGGATTAGTTGTAGCTCTAGCACTTTTATTTGCTAATCCATTTGTTTGATCTCGGAGACCAAAATCCGTATCCTTCGGGATTTTAAGGACCCTCTCTATCAATTTTCTTGTTCAGCCAATAGGAGAGGGGCTGATCCAATCAAAAATAATGGACTTATACTTCACTTGTTTTGGTCAGAAAGACTTGCCTCGGAGAAGTAGATAGATCTAGCAAAGTTTTTTTTCATTATTGTATCCTTATTTATCGTTATGCGGGACCTGGGACTTACTAAGTACTCGAAATCTGCTTGAATAATAGCAGAATCGAGTCGGAGAAAAAACTTTATAAAAGTATCCTTATCTATGAGGGGAGAGCGTATGAAAAATGTAACTGATTCTTTCATTTCCCTAATTTATTTATCCTCCGCTGAGGGTTTCAGATTAAATACCAATATTTTAGAAACAAATATAATAAATCTCAGTGTGGTGCTTGGTGTACTGATCTATTTCGGAAAGGGAGTGTGTGCGAGTTGTATATTTGAATAATCTAGCTGGATCCAACCAACTGCATTTTGTAGATAGAAAAGTGCATGATCTCAACGAATTACTTCTAAAAGGGAAAAAAAGAAATATGGAAGAACTATAGCATTTCGTAATTGATTGGGAAATTTTTTTACCAATCCCAACCAACAAGAGAAAATCTTTAGAATGGTTAAAGCTAAACTGCTTGAAGTCGAAGCACAACTGGGTACTCTTTCCACCGCTGTGCTAATATGAGATGGGTTCAAAGGCATAGTTGGAGGTTGATCCGATATATAACATTCATATCAATGGAATTATTCAATCTATCTACTGAAAAATAGTCCTAATCTCCCATCCAATTTTTTGGGTTTAAATGCGGAACCGACGACCTACACAAAAGCGAATTTATTCAAGAAAAAGTAAAGAGGAAATAAAGAAAAAAAAAAAAAACAACAACTCAGTTGATAAAAAAAACCCCTTTTGGCAAAAGAGCCCTTCGTAGATTTCGGTCTTTGATAGATTGATCTTATTTTTACATAATATGAACGAAAAGGGTAGGCTTGGTAAAAAAAAAGCCGAGCGGGAAAGCCGAATGAATTGAAAGGTTCGTGTTCGGTTTGGGAAGAGATTATAAATTCGTTCAACTTATGAATAGATAATCTACTTTCATTAAGTAATTTATTAGATAACCGTAAACAGAAAATATTGAGTACTATTCAGAATTCTGAAAAACTATGTAAAGGAGCTGCTAATCAGCTTGAGCAAGCTCGGGCTCGCTTACGGGAAGTAGAAATGCGAGCGCGCCAAATTCGGGTAAATGGATACTCTCAAATAGAACAAGAAAAAGAGGATCTTATCAATGTTGCTTCTGTTAATTTGAAACAATTAGAAAATTTAAAGAATGAAACCGTTCACTTTGAACAACAAAGAGTAATTGAACAGGTTCGACAACAAATTTCTCGCCAAGCTGTCCAAAGAGCTCTAGGAACTCTGAATATTCGTTTGAATAGCGAGTTACATTTACGTACGATCGAGCAAAATATCGACCTGCTCCTAGCCATGAAAAACATAACTGATTAACGTTATATATTATTAAAATCTCTCTATTATATAGAGTAGGTCTTATTTTTAAAAAGAGAATTAACTAGTGTTAATGGTAACTATTCGACCCGATGAAATCAGTAGTATGATACGTAAACAGATTGAACAATATAATAACGAAGTCAAAGTTGTTAATATTGGCACTGTACTTCAAGTAGGAGATGGCATTGCTCGTATTCATGGTCTTGATAAAGTAATGGCAGGGGAATTGGTAGAATTTGTAGATGGTACAGTAGGTATTGCCCTAAATCTAGAATCAGATAATGTTGGAGCTGTATTAATGGGTGATGGCTTGATGATACAAGAGGGTAGTTCCGTGAGAGCAACAGGAAAAATTGCTCAGATACCAGTAAGTGATGCTTATTTGGGTCGAGTTGTAAATGCGCTAGCTCGACCTATTGATGGTAAGGGGAAGATCTCATCTTCCGAATCTCGATTGATCGAATCTCCCGCCCCAGGTATTATTTCAAGACGTTCTGTATATGAACCTCTTCAAACGGGTCTTATTGCTATTGATTCTATGATCCCTATAGGACGCGGTCAGCGAGAATTGATTATTGGGGACAGGCAGACCGGTAAGACGGCAGTAGCTACAGATACGATTATAAATCAAAAAAATCAGAACGTAATATGTGTTTATGTCGCTATTGGTCAAAAAGCTTCTTCCGTAGCTCAGGTAGTTAATACGTTCCAAGAACGTGGCGCAATGGAGTATACCATTGTGGTAGCAGAAACTGCAGATTCTCCTGCTACATTACAATATCTTGCTCCTTATACAGGAGCAGCTTTAGCTGAATACTTTATGTATAAAGAACAACATACATTAATCATTTATGATGATCTTTCCAAACAAGCACAAGCTTATCGACAAATGTCTCTTCTATTAAGAAGACCACCTGGCCGGGAAGCTTATCCAGGAGATGTTTTCTATTTACATTCTCGTTTATTAGAAAGAGCAGCTAAATTAAATTCTAAGTTAGGTGGAGGGAGTTTGACTGCTTTACCAATAGTTGAGACTCAAGCTGGAGATGTCTCAGCTTATATTCCCACTAACGTAATTTCTATTACCGACGGACAAATCTTCTTGTCAGCTGATCTATTCAATGCAGGAATTCAACCTGCCATTAATGTTGGTCTTTCCGTATCTAGAGTAGGATCTGCAGCTCAGATGAAAGCTATGAAACAAGTAGCTGGAAAATTAAAATTAGAATTAGCGCAACTTGCAGAGTTAGAAGCTTTTGCACAATTCGCTTCTGATCTTGATAAAACTACGCAAGATCAATTGGCAAGAGGTCAACGATTACGCGAGTTGCTCAAACAATCTCAATCAGATCCTTTGACAGTGGAAGAACAAATAGCTATGATTTATACCGGCACGAATGGATATCTAGATGTATTAGAGATCGTTCAAGTTAAAAAATTTATTCTTAAGTTGCGCGAGTATTTAGTAAAAGATAAACCCCAGTTTGGAGAAATTATACGTTCTACTGGGACATTCACGGAACAAGCAGAAGATCTCTTAAAAGAAGCTATTCAAGAAAATATCCAACTTTTTCTTATGCTTGGAACAGGATAAAAGAGCTTAATAATCATTTATAAAGCATAACGAATTATTACGTCCAATAGGATTTGAACCTATACCTAAGGTTTAGAAGACCTCTGTCCTATCCATTAGACGATGGACGCTTTATTTTCATTATTCCTTGAAATACTTTATCGATCGGGAATAAAAAAAGTATGATTTTTTCTCCATCCACAACGAACGAGATTCGGTAACGAAAGAGAAAGAATAGATAGGTAACATGGACATGAAAAAACATTTTGAATAAGAAATATGAATGAGCGGGTAGCGGGAATCGAACCCGCATCGTTAGCTTGGAAGGCTAGGGGTTATAGTCGACGTTGATTAACGCCTCTAATTCAGAACCGAACATGAAAATTTCATTTCATTCGGCTCCTCCATGAGAGAGAGATAGAAAGGGAGGTCTAATGAGAAACGATTATTTACATAATACAATAAATATTGATTTTTGCTCTGCTCTATAACATCTATGTTAGTTTCTTTATAGTTCTTTCCTATTAACTTCAGGTGAACAACCTTAAATATTAAATACCTATTCACTTGATAGATGATCCCTATAGAAAGATAAGATTGAAAAATCTTAATATTGAATTCAAAAATCTTTCTAATTACTTCGTTCCCTATTTCTACTGATTGCGATCCTAGAGGAAATCAAATTTCACCGAGCTCAAACAAAATCACGGTAACTAAAGTAAACCAAAGTCACTGTTATCTAGCTATTTGACTCCAACTTTTGCTATTCTAGCAGTTGAACATTTAGTTACGATGAAAAACAATCTTTTGATATCCATGGATCTTTGATTGATCCGATTAGATAGATCGGTCTAATCCTTGAAAACATTCTACATTCTGTTTCGCCATCTTGGATGGAATGGAAAATATGGTCGTTTTATCATTCCAAATTCAAATTACGAGAATGCGCACAATTCCTTTCCTGAACCAGGGTATTCATAGGAGAGGTTTAGAACCTATATAGAAATATAGTTTTTTCAAAATATAGACCAGAGTTGAAAGATCCTTCAACTCTGTTGAATATAATGATAGAACGAATCACACTTTTACCACTAAACTATACCCGCCACAATTTCATTGTATCATACAGATCGATTTTTTGTCCAATAGGGAAAAAAGTTCTTTTTAGATTCTAATAAGAATTTAATGCAAGTTCCTATCATTATATTTTCCTATTCCTGAAAATGAAATAGCAGATGGTTTCTTTTCACTCCGTCCTTTACCTTATTGTTTTTACTCTTGCAAGAATAATCCTTAATCAATATTATAAGTAATACCATACTAATAGTATGATTTTTTTAGTAACCATTATATATTTTAGTAACCATTATATATTCTATATAGTATATAGTTAACTATATATATAGTTATAGTTGTTATGATTAACAACACATTCCATTAGAATGGTTCCAGTCATTTTGAATTAGTTTTTCTTTATGACAGATATAGAATAGAAAATGAAAATTATGATCATTTTCATATTTTCATAAAATAAAAATGATCCACTCTTAGTCTTTGAAATCTATTTTTTACCCTTCCAATATGATCTATCCATTTTCAATCTAGAACATCTCATCCAGATTAGAAACTGAAACAGTTGGAATTATTCAAAAAAATAGAAGTGCCTATCTATTATCTTATATATTACAAAAAAGGAAATAAAGAAATGATATCACAAGGTCAAATTTTGATAGCCCTTTTTATTGCTTTTACTTTTATAATAATTATTTTAGCTTTCAGATTAGGTAGAGCACTGTATTCTTCATAATTATGGTCAATTATTCCTTATCTAGGAAAGATAATGGCCTGGCCAGATACTGGCCGGGCTAGAGAATTGTTTGGAACGGAATAAAGAAATAAAATTGGATTCTCGCAAATGTTGGTCTTTATTTAGTGAAATGCTATATTCATTTTAGATCTGCCATCTGGGAGAGATGGCTGAGCGGACTAAAGCGGTGGATTGCTAATCCGTTGTACAAACTATTTGTATCGAGGGTTCGAATCCCTCTCTCTCCGTTCAGTCACTTGAGATGACTCCTTAAAACCTATAGAAATAGGCCCTTTTACAAAATCTACTTTCTAATCTTTTTTCATCACTATTCTTTACGCCCAGGATTTCGTCCTGGATCGTTTGATAGGAATCCAAAGATAAAGAGAGAAACAAAAAATATCACTACTGCGTAAACAAACAGCTTAAGAGTAAGCATTATGTAATCTCCGAGATTCTTATTAGAAAACGGAATAGATCATCAATTTTTGTATCATATATTGTCCGAGCAAAGAAAAAAAGCAGATTCAAAATTGAATCTATTCTGTTTCTCTTTTCTTCTTTGCTCGGAATTGAACAGGATAAATAGAAATTCGAATACTAATTAAACTATCCTACGAGTACTAATTAAACTATCCTAAACTTATTGATTGATTATCACAATCAACAAATTTATCTATCAACAAAAAATAGAAACAAGTACAGTATATGTCTAAAATAGAAGAAAATTTGGAATACATAGAGAAATTATAATCCTTACTCGTTATTTAAATAAATATCAAAGATATGATATGTCCTCTATGTTATAAGAATAACATATTCTAATCACTAGCTAATAACCCAAACTGCAACTGTGATGCAGTTGATATTGACTAAGTATATTGATCTGTTGAGAACAGATGTATCACAAAATAAACATCATAACAAGGAAAAATAGTTTTACATCAATTTGGTTAATGAAAATGATCCATTCTAAATAGTTAGAATGTAACTATTCTAACTAATAAAATGAGAGAAAAAAAGATATGTTTTTTCCGTATCAAGTGAATACAAACAAAAATCAATAAAAACTTTTTGTAAGATTATCTTTATCGAAAACTTACGGCAGCTTGCCAAGCAAAGGCTAATAAAAAAAAGAACAGAGGGATAATTGGCATTACATTAACAATCGGATCAAAAATTGCATAAGCTTCAGGCAATTTGGCAAAAAAGGGATTATTCAAATGAAAAGCGGCATCGTCTAGACAAATATGGAAGTTGAGGATAACTGGCATTTTGATTCTCCGATGAATAAAAATGATGTAAAGATCCAAAAGTATTTGGCCAATCAATCGAATTTTTTTGGCAAGATTATACTTTGAGTCTTCGAGTTGGAAGGAATCATTTCTTCATATAATATTGTACCTATTCTGATAGAGAATGACCAATGAATGTATATTATTGTTTCTTTTTAGGTTCCCCTATATATCATATAGATATATGATTCACTCAAGAATCTATGCCCCTCCGGTTTTTCTATGCATAATTGCATAGCACCAGATAAGAATGAATTAAAATGAAACATTGCGTCAATTTATATTAATTGATTAAAATAAAACAATAATGGGGCGTGGCCAAGCGGTAAGGCAGCAGGTTTTGGTCCTGTTATTTCGAAGGTTCGAATCCTTCCGTCCCAGGTGGAACAGTATGAAAAAAAGAAGACTATACTTATAGAACGGAAATATTATTTCGTTCTACAAGAAGGGGATATGGCGGAATCGGTAGACGCTACGGACTTAAATTTTTTGAGCCTTGGTATGTAAACTTACCAAGTGATAGCATCCAAATCCAGGGAACCCTGGGATATTTTGAATAGGCAATCCTGAGCCAAATCTCGATTTCTAGAGAAAGGGATAGGTGCAGAGACTCAACGGAAGCTATTCTAACGAATCAACATAATTTGTATTGGATACAATCCATTATTTACAGAATGTCTTTTGTATTTTATTTAACGCTTGAAAAAGCGTTATATATCACCAATAAACAAAAATAACGATTAGAGTTCTAGGTTTGTTTTGAAAGAAATATGCCTTCACAATTGATTGAAATTTAAGAATTTTTCCAATTAAGAACTTCTCTAGAAATTTGCGTTTAATTCCATTTTTGGAAGTAATAATTGGACGAGGATAAAGATAGAGTCCAATTCTACATGTCAATGTCAACAACAATGAAAATTGGAGTAGGAGGAAAATCCGTTGGTTTTATAGATCGTGAGGGTTCAAGTCCCTCTATCCCCAGGTTATCTGTTTTATTTTCGATTTATTAAGTGTGTTATTAAGAACATAAGAAGTTTTCATTGTATGATCAATTTGTATCTTCTTCTCTTATATATACATCTGTGTATGTATATAACTGTGTATAATATAATGTACACAACTGTGTATAATAGAATAATATATTATATATAGAAAATAGATTCTGTTTTTATTTGTATCGTTGCTTCTACTCGTTCAAATGCTGTCTTTTACCCTTTTTTGTTTTTAGTTGACAGGAGTTTGGTTACTGTGCTAGTATGATGCACAGGGGAACAGCCGGGATAGCTCAGTTGGTAGAGCAGAGGACTGAAAATCCTTGTGTCACCAGTTCAAATCTGGTTCCTGGCATATATACTTTTATAAGTATGAAAAAGTAAAAAGGATTAGTAGACCTTATTTTCTAATTTTGAGAAAATAACTAATAGAATATTGATGATTTAGAAAAATCATCAGTGATTCAATGTTATTGAATCAATAGGGAGTTCGTCCAAGTTATTTCAAAGGGGATAAAAACTACTTGAAATAACTTGAACTAGAGAGCAATTTTCTCTATTTCATTCGTATTAATATCTTCTCGTAAAGAAGAAATATCTAGGCCTATTAGATAGTTTCCAATTCCTCTGGAAGATGCAAAAAAATGATTACGATTAATAGAAAGATTGAGAAAAAATAGCTTCTACCTTAGTATTATATAAAAATAGAACTAGATCGGGGTAAAGACCAATACCTATGATTGGTAGAAAGAGACAGATCAAAATAAAAAGTTCGCGTGGTCCCGAATCTTTAAAATAAGGATTCGGGACATTAAAAAGCTTATATCCATAGAACATTCGACGTAACATAGATAACAAATAAATGGGAGTTAATATCATTCCAATTGCCGCTATTGCAGTAATAATGATCCGAAAGGTCGAAGAATAATTATGATTAGTAATTATGCCCAAAAATATCATAAATTCTGCTACAAAACCACTCATTCCTGGCAATGCAAGAGAAGCCATTGAAAAGCTACTGAACATAGTAAAGATTTTAGGAATTGGTATAGCGATACCTCCCATTTCATCAAGAAAAAGAGTACGTATCCTATCATAACTTGTTCCTACCAAGAAAAAAAGTGCAGCACCAATTAATCCATGAGAAATCATTTGCAAAATGGCTCCATTGAGACCTGTATATGTCACGGAACCAATTCCTATAATTACAAAACCCATATGAGATATTGATGAATAGGCTATCCTTCTTTTCAAATTGCGTTGACCCATAGAAGTTAGAGCTGCATAGATAATTTGCACTGCTCCTATTATTATAAGCCACGGCGAAAACAAAGAATGAGCATGAGGTAGCAATTCCATATTGATCCGAATCAACCCATATCCTCCCATTTTCAATAGAACTCCGGCCAAAAGCATACATGTACTATAATGTGCTTCCCCATGAGTATCCGGTAACCAAGTATGTAAAGGGAAGATTGGCAATTTTATTGCATAAGCGATCAAAAACCCTAAATATAATAGTATTTCAAGTGTGATGGGATAATCTTTTTTAGCTAATAATTCGAAATCGAATGCTGGTCCATGAGATCCATAGAGACCCATACTTAAAGCTCCCATTAAGATAAAAATGGAACCACCCGCAGTATACAAAAGAAATTTTGTGGCTGAATAGAGACGTCTTTTTCCCCCCCACATGGATAAAAGTAAGTACACAGGAATTAGTTCCAACTCCCACATGAGAAAGAAAAGTAGAATATCTCGAGAAGCAAATAATCCCAATTGGCCACTGTACATTGCCAACATCAAGAAATACAATAATCGCGGATTTCGAGTAACTGGCCAAGCAGCTAAAGTAGCTAAAGTAGTTACAAATCCCGTTAATAAAATAAGTCCAATGGAAAATCCATCAATTCCCAGTTTCCAATGAAAATGAATAAGGTTTATCCAGTTATAATCTTCTTCCAATTGGATTAATGAATTATCAAAATGATAATGATAACGGAATATATAGGTCATTAAAAGAAGATCTAATAAGCAAATACCTAGAGTATACCATCGAATCATTTTATTTCCTTTATAGGGAAATAAAGGGATTAATAACCCCGCAGATATGGGCAAAATAACAATTATTGTTAACCAAGGTAAATTACTCATAATGAAGAGAAAAGAGACTTTCGATATCAAAACCCATGCTTTCAATTTTGGGTCGATTATGGGTTTTGATCAGTAAAAGAGGAAAAGGAGAATGAAAAATATGTATCGAATGAATCTAACTATTTTTCTTTTTTGATGAATCAGTAAGCTAGACCCATACTGCGCGTTGTTTCATGCCATAAATAAACACGTACACTTAAGAAATCCGTTGGACAAGCCGATTCACACCTCTTACAACCTACGCAGTCTTCTGTTCTTGGAGCAGAAGCAATTTGCTTAGCTTTACATCCTTCCCAAGGTATCATTTCTAATACATCTGTGGGACACGCTCGTACACACTGGGTACAACCAATACATGTATCATAAATTTTGACTGAATGTGCCATTGAATCTAAGAACTCCATTAGTTTTTATCTAAAAAGTGTTTCATTGAATAATATTTTTTAATATATGGCCAATAACGATATATTTTGAATATCAAGCAAATCAATAATTGTATTATCGGTGATATAATCAATAGATTCGGATTCTATCTGTTTGATTTATAAAAGAGACAGATTTTACCGAATCTGGTCTAATCGTGTTAAACAGATCATTTGGATGATGAGTTAAATATGAATTAATGCTCTTGATTGATCGTAATACTTTTAATAAATCTCTATAAAATAAAAGATCTAGATCTATTTTTAGAGAGATAATCCTAGTATCTATTTGAATAGAAATAGGTATACAAATTTATCATATGGAAGGAGATATTACCATTTTGACAAATTAAATTGATCGATACGAGTTGATTTTCTGTTACGATATATTGCCAGAACAATAGCTAATCCAATAGCTGCTTCAGCAGCAGCAATAGCTATAACAAAGATCGAAAAGATATCCCCCTTTACTTGCCTACTATCAAAAAAATCTGAGAATGTTACTAGGTTTAAATTAACCGCATTGAGTATTAGCTCAAGACACATAAGTGCTTTAACCATGTTTCGACTTGTTACTAGTCCATAAATACCAATAGAGAATAAATAAGCACCTAAAATAAGCGCATGTTCGAGCATAATAGAGGAACTCCTCATACCTTCATCTCTTCAGATACAAACAAAAGTGATAGTTTCTAATTTACCATTATCGAAAGAAAAAAAATGACACAGATAAAACAGCGTATTTATGCCGCACGAGAGCTTTCATTTTCAAACTGTTTCTTCTTGGCGAGCTATAGTAATGGCTCCTATAAGAGCAACTAGAAGAATTAGAGAAATAAGTTCGAATGGAAGGAAAAAATCAGTGGATAAATGAGCCCCAATACGTTGAATATTGTTTGTTAAATCTCGTTCTAACATTTGATCTGATTTTTGAGTCAGAGATATTCCGAACCATGATATGTTCAAGATAATAGTAATTAATGAACAAAAAAGACTCGTACAAACTATTGAAGTAATGCTATCTCCGACAGTCCAGGGAGGGGCATAATTGGGATATTTTGGATTATTCATCAACATTACGGCAAATAGAATCAAAATATTAACAGCTCCTATGTAGATCAGGATTTGTGCAACAGCTACGAAATCCGCGTTCAGTATAATATAGAAAAAAGATATACAAATTAGAACTAACCCCAATGAAAGAGCGGAATAAATTATATTAGTAATTAATACTACTCCTATACCTCCTAATATAAGACTTAGCGTTAGAGGAGCCAACAAAAGAATATCATATATCGATTCAGGTCGATTCATTATGTGTACAATAAGTTTGTATATTATTTCCTCCCATTAAAAAGTTACCCCATTTACCTATATACTATACTGGATTTGTAATTTCATTTGATATGGGCACTGATTAATTAATCTATAGATCAATAATAGATTGATTCCGATCAATCACACATGTGACATTATTAATGGAATGCCAATAGAATTATTAATTAATTCCTTATTTGTAAAAAGGAATATTTTGTTTATTAGATACTCTTTGATCGGAGCTCAATCTGAATAATCAGAGAAATGATTGAATCATAAAATTTGTCCGTAGTTTCTTCAGACATACTAAGTTAATATGTTGAGCTCGGAATTGTTTGAATTGTTAAATCTTCAACAACCGATATTGGTAAACGTCCTAAAGCGATGTGATCATAATTTAATTCATGACGATCATAGGTCGAAAGTTCATATTCTTCAGTCATCGCTAGACAATTTGTGGGGCAATATTCGACACAATTTCCACAAAAGATACAAATTCCAAAATCAATACTATAATTTTCCAATCGTTTTTTTCCCATATCTATTCCGACTTTCCAATCCACAACAGGTAGATTGATCGGGCATACACGGACGCATACTTCACAAGCAATACATTTATCAAATTCAAAGTGGATCCTCCCGCGAAATCGTTCTGATGGGATCCATTTTTCATAGGGATATTGGATAGTAATAGGTAAACGATTCATGTGATATAAGGTAACCATAAAACCTTGCCCAATGTATCTCGCAGCCTGAATTGCTTGTTCACTATAATTCATAAACCCAGTTACCATGGAGAACATGTGTAAAATCTCCTTGAATAATCATTTCATAGAAATTGATTTCTCTTGATAGATTTGATCTATCAAATTTGGATATAATTGCAAAATTGATAAGAACCTGAAAAGAAAATTAGTTACAATAAAATAAGTTGTAAAGAAGCTGTTAGTAACAGATTACCCAAAGCAATAGGTAAAAGAAATTTCCACCCAAGATCCAATAATTGGTCCATTCTTATCCTAGGCAAGGTCCATCTTGCCGTGATAGAAATAAATAAGAATAGATAGGCTTTAGCTAATATAATGAGAATCCCGATTGTTATATTAATGACCCCGCTAATTCCAGAAATAGAATCCCATTCGAAATGTTCCAGAATGGGTATGAATGGAATTGATAAGTTCCATCCGCCCAAGTAAAGAACTGTTACAAAGAATGAAGAAGCTAATAGATTTAGGTAAGAAGCAACGTAAAATAAACCAAATTTGATACCCGAATATTCAGTTTGATAACCCGCTACCAATTCTTCTTCTGCTTCTGGTAAATCAAAGGGCAATCTTTCACATTCTGCCAGAGATGAGATGAAAAAAGCTAAAAACCCTATAGGTTGACGCCACAAATTCCATCCTAAAAAACCATATCTGCACTGTGCTTCAACTATATCAATTGTACTTGAACTATTGGATAATTATAGTCGACAGAAACATCACTGTTTTCATCTCTATTCCAAAACCGTACGTGAAACTTTCACTTCATACGGCTTCTCAATGGTCATTAAGAAATAAAGAACACAATAAAAAAAAGCACCAGATCATAAATCGAACCAATGAGATTCCGTCTGCTACAAATAATAGGAGCTTTTGAACCTATCTTAACCTTCAGTATTTTTTTGCGAGAGAAAGAAAACTGTGTAAAGGATTACTTCGTTCTGTATAGCCATTTTTTTTTTAGTAGATAGAAACATATTGTAGATCGGGGTTCTGAGAAAGTACTACTTGATCATCCCTACCAATGTCAAGTCCTTATGGTTATCCCATTTCTATGGAAATATCTTTGGTCTAGATATCAGTTTCTTTTTTTCACTAATCTTTTTTATATCTTGGTGTTTCTCACCATCTACCTTTGCTTGATTTTTAGTAATTTTTAGTATATATGACAGTAACTTCATACTTTTGTCCTTTGCCTCCCCGCTATTGGACCCCAATGACTAATATATGAACTGGGGTACACAGTTTTCACTGATTGTGCATGCTCTCACTCTTGTACATAGGGGATGGGACTTAATCATCTTACTGCAAGATTTATAAACTGTTTGATCTCACCCATATGACTATCTAGTTTTTTGATCGGAATATTCATCCCATTCACTTCTGTTTTTCCCTCTTTTTATTTCTACTAATAACTAAAAAAAGGGAAAAATGAATCTCATATTCCAACGAATCACACGTAGAGATATAGATAACACACATAAAGCTAAAGGAATTTCGTAACTAATAGCTTGAGCAGCAGCTCGGAGACCACCTAAAAAAGAATATTTATTATTGGATCCATATCCTGCTATAAGCAGTCCAAGGGGAGCAATACTTGAAATTGCAATCCAAAAAAAAACGCCTATACTAAGATCAATTAAAACAATGTCACGACCAAAGGGAATTACTAAATAGCCTAAAAAAATAGGTATCACCACTACCGCTGGTCCAATACTAAATAACCAAATATCCCCCCTAGATGGGATAATATCCTCTTTTAGCAGTAGTTTTATTCCATCCGTCAAAGCTTGAATAATTCCCAAAGGACCGGCGTATTCAGGTCCAATGCGTTGTTGTATTCCCGCAGATATTTTTCTTTCGAGCCATACAATAACTAATACTCCTATCGTAATTCCCAATAGAAGGATAATTATGTCAATTAGAATCCATATAAGACTATATATTTCTTTTGAAAATCCCAATCGATAAAATAAATTGATAGCTTGTTCTTCGAGATCTGCTATATTAATCACCATTTTAACGATCAACCTCTCCCATAATGATATCTATACTACCCAAAATCGTCATGATATCGGCTAATTTCATCCTTTTAACCAGTTGAGGAGGAATCTGCAAATTAATAAAACCAGGTGGTCGAATTTTCCATCTCCAGGGGAAAATGTGATCATCTCCTATAAAAAAAATTCCTAATTCCCCCTTAGGAGCTTCTACTCTCACGTAATGTTCTTGTTTTGATAACTCAAAAGTAGGGGAAGGTTTTTTACTAATAAATCGAGATTCGAAATCGTTCCATTGCGAATCTTTTCCCTTATTTAAACGTCGAACCTCTAAATTCTCATAGGGGCCCCCCGGAATTATTTCTAGGGCCTGTCTAATTATTTTTATAGATTCTTTCATTTCTCCGATTCGAAGCAAATAACGAGCTAACGAATCTCCTTCTTTTTGCCATTGGATTTCCCAATCCAATTCATCATAACATTCATAATGATCCACTTTACGAAGATCCCATTGGATTCCGGAAGCTCGTAGCATGGGTCCTGATAAACTCCAATCTATTGCTTCTTCTCTACTAATAATGCCTACTCCCTCAACTCGTTTCAAAAAGATAGGATTGCGTGTAATAAGTCTTTCATATTCTGTCACTTTTGGAAAGAAATAATAGCAAAAATCGAAGCATTTATCTACCCAACCGTAGGGTAAATCTACAGCTACTCCTCCAATACGGAAATAATTATGCATCATTCGCATGCCCGTGGCAGCTTCAAATAAATCATATATCATTTCCCTCTCTCTTAAAATATAAAAGAAAGGAGTCTGCGCACCAATATCAGCCATGAAAGGTCCAAGCCATAACAAATGAGAAGCTATACGACTTAACTCTAGCATAATCATTCTAATATAGCTAGCCCTTTTAGGTATTTGAATATTTTCCAATTTTTCTGGTGCATTAACCGTTATCGCCTCTGTGAACATAGTAGCTAAATAATCCCATCGTGTTACATAGGGGAGATATTGAACAATTGTTCGGTTCTCAGCAATTTTTTCCATCCCTCTATGTAAATAACCTAATATAGGTTCACAGTCAATAACATCTTCACCATCTAGAGTAACAATAAGTCGAAGAACACCATGCATTGATGGATGATGAGGACCCATACTTACCATCATGAGGTCTTTCTCCCTAGCAACCATAATCATAACTCTTCCCCGGTTAAAAAAATAAATGAGAACAAAAGAAAGAATGACTCATTAGGATCCGGAATTTAATAAAACATAATTTCTGAAAATTTCGTTCAAAATTAACGCAGTCCACGAATATCTAATTGATCGATTAAACGTTTGTAACGAAGTCTATCTTTCTTTAACAGATAAATCAGAAGTCGTTTACGTTTACCCACAATTTTCCACAAACCTCTTTGGGACGAGTAGTCTCTTCCGTGCAGGTCCAAATGTTCAGTAATTTTTTGAATTCGACTGGTTAAATAACATACTTGAGATTCAACAGATCCTCTTTGTTCTCTAGGAATCAAAGAGGGGCGAACAGACAAATTTTTGATCATAAAAAAAATATTCCGAAGTTCAATATTATTGATTTAATTTAGAGTAAGAAAAAAGAATGAGATCCATTTCTTTTTGTTCATGGTCTATATATTCCTACGTTTCGATCGAATTTCTCTTCGGCATAAATAAAATGCAACTTTCATAGAATAAAGCTACCATACCAGCAAGATTTAATGTCGGAGTTTATCCAGGATTATTCAAAATAATGATGCACTCTCCTTTTCCATTGAGAAAGAAAAAAAAGGGATGATGGAATGATTAATAAATTCCCCATCTTTAAGGTCAAAGAGAAGGGCTGTAGTGGATTATAGAACCGTGTCCCTTGATCTTTCCAAGTACCTCCAAGAGACCCTAGAGATTCCCATTGCTCCTCTCTAGGGTCTTGGAGGGTGTACTATAGTTACACCACTTCCTCTAATTTATTCATTATTTTCGGGATCTTCTTCATCCTTCCCTGTACTAAGGGAGGAATAAAAACCCTTCGGGTTTTTTATCATTATTAGTTCTGCCGGTAGGTCCAGTACCGATCCCGTTGTTATCGTATCATCCTTGTCACCGAAAAAAAACTCTCTTAAAGAAGAATCACTCATAAGATAAGAAAGAGCTTTTCTTGCGTCCGAATTTGCTTTTTTCCTCCAAACTTTGTTACGATGCTGTTTTTTGGATTTAGAGGTGCGTTTTTTTGGTACAGCCATAATATTTTTATAGTTTGATTTTTATTTAGAAAAAAATAGAAAATTTTTGAATATTATATAATCTTTTTTTTTATTTTTGTAAACTTCTTATATATCTTTAAATTCAATTCATTTTTATAGTTTAGTTCCAAAAATATGATAGAATATTCTATCATATTTTTCTTCTATTTTGCAACCTATTTTGCAACCTTATTATAGAATATTTACTAGTAATAGGAGATCCACGATACAAATTGATAACAATTATCTTACATATGTATATCGAATTTTGAGTAAATGAAAAGCCACTATGTTATTTTAACAGATTCAATTATTTCTCATCTTAAGAATTCCAATTGGTTTCATTTTCTATTCAATTCTATTCTTAATACTACTATTGATCGACAATAGAAAATTTTCTAAAATAAAAATGTGTGTGTACATGACTAATAGCTCAGTACCTCGACTGAAAAAGAGTTCCTTCTTGCTCATCTTACAAATATTTGATTAGTATCAGTATTGACCGGTGCAAATCTTTTGCAGAAAAAAGATCGAAAAAAGGTCACAATAAATATGAAATCGATAGGATTGCATCCCATATTCTATCGTTCTTCTTTATTCATGATATATCGTTTTTATTTTATTCTCTTCAGGGTCTAGTGGATTGGAAACCAAGAATGTGGAATATCAAAATATTAAGAATAATGATTTAATCTTCCTATGGAATTTATATACAAATATGCTCGGGTCGTGCCTTTCCTTCCGCTTTCAGCTTCTGTACCAATCGGATTAGGATCCTTTTTTTTTCCAGGAGCAACTAAGAGTGTTCGCCGTACATGGGCTCTTATTAGCATTTTTCTGTTAAGCGTAGCTATGTTTCTTTCTTTCAATTTGTTCTTGCAACAGATTACCGGCGGTCCCATCTATCAGTATTTCTGGTCCTGGGTTATAAATAATAAGTTTTCATTAGAGTTAGGCTATTTGATTGATCCACTTACTTCCATTATGTTAGTTTTAGTTACAACAGTTGGAACCATGGTTATGATCTACAGCGATAATTATATGTCGCATGATAAAACATATGTGAGGTTTTTTGCTTACCTTAATTTTTTCAATGCTTCTATGCTGGGGTTAGTTATTAGCCCTAATTTATTACAAATATATTTTTTTTGGGAATTAGTAGGAATGTGCTCCTATTTATTGATAGGTTTCTGGTTTACGCGACCCAGCGCGGCTAATGCTTGTCAAAAAGCATTTATAACTAATCGTGCAGGGGATTTTGGACTCTTATTAGGAATCCTAGGTTTTTATTGGGTAACAGGTAGTTTTGAATTTCAATATTTGTCTGAAAAATTCAACGAATGGACTGCCGTTGGTGGGGTTGGTTTGTTTTTTGTTACTTCGTGTGCTTTTCTCTTATTTTTAGGCCCAGTAGCCAAATCTGCACAATTTCCACTTCATGTATGGTTACCTGATGCTATGGAAGGGCCTACTCCTATTTCAGCTCTTATACATGCCGCTACTATGGTAGCAGCAGGAATTTTTCTTGTAGCTCGATTGTTTCCTCTTTTTAAAGCTCTACCTTTAATAATGTATCTTATCTCTTGGATAGGTGGAATAACAGCTCTATTGGGAGCTACTATGGCTCTCGCTCAAAAAGATCTTAAAAGAGGCTTGGCTTATTCTACTATGTCTCAATTAGGTTACATGATGTTAGCTCTAGGGATAGATTCCTATCGAATCGCTCTGTTCCATTTGATTACACATGCTTATTCCAAGGCATTATTGTTCCTAGGATCCGGATCAGTCATCCATTCCATGGAACCCATTGTTGGATATTGTCCCAGTAAAAGTCAGAATATGGCTCTTATGGGTGGTTTGAGAAAATATATGCCAATTACGGGAATCACTTTTCTTTTAGGGACACTTTCTCTTTCTGGTATTCCACCTTTTGCTTGTTTTTGGTCTAAAGACCAAATTCTTAGTGATAGTAAGTTATATTCTCCCATTTTTGGGGGAATAACTTGGTTCACAGCAGGATTAACTGCCTTTTACATGTTTCGTATGTATTTACTTACTTTTGAAGGGGACTTCCGCGTAAATTTAGTTAATTCATATAACAACCATATTACATTATATTCGACTTCTATGTGGGGAGAGGAGGAATCCGGGATATCAAATAGAACGATAGCGGATTCTATGTCGAATCAAATTATAGGAAGCAATAATTCCTTTTCCAAAGAAGCATTTCAAATTTCGAATAAGATGGAAGGATTGTACAAAAAGAACAGAGGTTTGGTTGTCACTTATCCTTTCTTCCATAAGGGATCTTTTGCATATCCGAAAGAATCGGGCAAGACAATGCTATTTCCTTTAGTTGTATTGGGAATATTTACTCTGTTTGTTGGATTGATAGGAGTTCCTTTTTTTCGAAGCGGAATGAGTTATGACATATTATCTCAATGGTTTACTTCATCGATGACCCCTTTTGATAAGAAACATCCGGAGAATTGGTCCGAATTTTTCATAGACGCAATCCCCTCAGTTGGTATAGCATTTCTCGGTATATTGATTGCCTGTATTCTACATAGACCTATTTACTTCTTATCAAAGGATGTATATCATAAAACAAATCCTAATATGAAGATTATTATGGACCAATCGATTAATATTATATATAATTGGTCTTTTTATCGAGCTTATATAGACATATATTATGACATAATCTTGATTAAAGGTATACAAGGATTAGCTGAAACAAGTCATTCATTTGATCAATGGGCAATTGATGGAATCCCGAATGGATTAGGTTTTTTAGGTCTTTTTGTAGGAGAGGGAATGAGATGCTTAGGAGGGGGACGTATATCTTCCTATATATTTTTTTCTTTATTTTGTATATTAATATCTACATTAATATATTACTATTTTATTTTTATTTTCGTAATGAAATAATGAAAATTTTCACCATAGAAAGCTAGAATGTATATTAAATTGTGCTCTTTATCAACATTTATGTTTATAATATCATCCTATTTCAATATCGTTCCCTGAATTTCTTTTTTAAGATAATATTGTTAATTATCATTAATTCATTTATTTCATCAAATCGTTTACATAGAACAAATAGATATAGAGATATAAAAATGAAAGATTATGAAAAAATTAATTGAAATGCTTGCTTAAAAAGCAAAGACAACTAGGTGAATCATTCATCCGATGAAGGTACGATCGCTGATATG